TTAGCCGTCTATAGAATTAGCTTCAACAGCAGCTAGATCCAGAGGGAAGTTGTGAGAGTTACGTTCGTGCATAACTTCCATACCAAGGTTAGCACGATTAATGATATCGGCCCAAGTGTTAATTACACGACCTTGACTGTCAACAACAGATTGGTTGAAATTGAATCCATTTAAGTTGAAAGCCATAGTGCTGATGCCCAGAGCAGTAAACCAGATACCTACTACTGGCCAAGCAGCTAAAAAGAAATGTAGAGAACGGGAGTTGTTGAAACTAGCATATTGGAAGATTAATCGGCCGAAATAACCGTGAGCAGCTACAATATTGTAGGTTTCTTCTTCCTGACCAAATTTGTAACCTGCATTAGCAGACTCATTTTCGGTAGTTTCCCTGATCAAACTCGAAGTTACCAAGGAACCATGCATAGCACTAAATAGAGAGCCGCCGAATACGCCAGCTACACCTAACATGTGAAATGGATGCATAAGAATATTGTGTTCAGCCTGGAATACAATCATGAAATTGAAAGTACCAGAGATTCCTAGAGGCATACCATCAGAGAAGCTTCCTTGACCAATAGGGTAAATCAAGAAAACAGCAGTAGCTGCTGCTACTGGAGCTGAGTATGCAACAGCAATCCAAGGACGCATACCTAGACGGAAGCTAAGCTCCCACTCACGACCCATATAGCAAGCTACACCAAGTAGGAAGTGTAGAACGATTAGCTCATAGGGACCACCGTTGTATAGCCATTCATCAACAGAAGCTGCTTCCCAGATGGGATAGAAATGCAGACCAATGGCTGCAGAGGTAGGAATAATAGCACCGGAAATAATATTGTTTCCATAAAGAAGCGAACCGGAAACAGGTTCACGAATACCATCAATATCTACTGGAGGAGCTGCAATGAAAGCGATAATGAATACAGAGGTTGCAGTCAATAGGGTAGGAACCATCAAGACACCAAACCATCCAATGTAAAGACGGTTTTCAGTGCTAGTGATCCAATCGCAAAAACGATTCCATAGGTTTGCGCTTTCGCGTCTTTCTAGAATTGCGGTCATGGTTATAACTTGGTTTATTTAATCATTAGAAGCTCCCAAGCATACACATAAGGCTTGTTATTCAACAGTATAATATGATTGATATCTGTATGTCAACCAATATTTGGACACACAGATATGAATACTATAGAAATTCATAGTATCTTCTTGCATAAACTATATGCTTATTTAGCAAGCATATTTCAATAAGCATATTTCAATACTTTTCAAGACAAAAAGAAAAAATAGATTCTATTAATCTGGGTTGCCCGGGACTTGAACCCGGAGCTCATCGGATGGAGTGGATTATCTGCTCCTTTTATAAGATAAGGAGCAAATAATCTCTCCCCAAACCGTGCTTGCAATTTTCATTGCACACGGCTTTCTCCATATACTAATTTATTAATCATTTGGTCGGATGGGTGAAAAAAAGAAATAAGATCATAAATTGATCTTGGCAATTGCTCAATAAGCATTTCATTGGTCAAATCAGTTTTCTATTTGTTTATTCTTTATCTTTTGCCAGAAATTAGCCAGATAAATCCCCTGGCTAATTTCTGAATTCCAAATTCTTTCTCTCTGTGAACGAGTTTTTGAGAAGGATGAAGAAATGAATTCTCGTTCTTTTGAAAACGATTTTGTAAAGAGTTCTGAACCTAATTGTTCCCGAACTACACGTATCGTACTTTTATGTTTACAAGCTAAAGTTTTAGCACATGAAAGTAGAAGTATATACTTTATATGATATAAACCATCTTGATTGATTGATCCACTGTAGTAATGAAAAAAATTTCTCCAAATTCGATCGAATCGATCGAGAATATCATCATCTGATAGACTGGTCCAAGACAATTTACTAATTGGCCACCCTGAGATGTCACAAAACTTTTCTTTAGACAAAAAGAAAAGAATTAATCTAATCGGAGCTATTGGGGTTAATTCATTGGTAATGAGATCGGTAATGAATAAATCATCTAGCATTTTTGCCCTAACCACGAGAGGTTTCCTCTTAACATGCAGAAAATAACCTAAAAAAGAAGAATAAGTCTTGGATAATTCAAGACTACATACCCTATACGGTTGAAACCAAAGATGAAAATAGCATTGCCAAAAATGAAATAGATGATATCTACACTTTTTCACTTGTAGGTGAGTACCCTTTAGAGCTATAAGGGATCTTTCTCCATATCTCACATAATGAATGAAAGAATCCTTCAACAACCCGATTTTTTCTGTTGAAATTTTACGCGGAAATATCAAAATATCTTCTATCTTTTTATCAAAATGAGTTCGATCGGGAAAAGATTCATATAACAACGATTGTGAATTCAAAAATCGTTTCACAAGAGGAACTAAAAATGATTCCCATTCATACACATAAGAATTCCACAGGAACAGCGATAACCTCGTATTTTCTCTCTGTGTAATAAGAGCTTTCTGCAAATTTTCTCGACTAAAACTGTTTTTCCATTCATGGAGAATGGATCGTAATAAATGCAAAGAAGGGGCATCTCGGATCCAGCGACGAAAAATTCGAACCAAAATTTCCGGATGAATTGAGTAGGGCACTCGTATATCTGATATATAATTGGAATGTGATAATTTATCTTCCATAAGAGGAAATATGCAATGAATGGATCGGAAACTATTCCATCCATCCATCCCTTCTATAAAATGTTTTGATCGCATTGCGAACGAAACTTCCAAGACAACTGTCAAACCTTCTAGTATCACTTTAGAAGAAAAATTCTTATTGCATTCAATAAATTTATTTGAGTCGCAATTCCCGAATAAACTATTTAAATTTTTCTGTTTACGTATCCGACGAATCGAACGTTTTACAGTTAAGAAACTAAAAAAATTAGAAACTAAAATTTCCGTTGGTTCGGAGGAACTAGATCTATCTAAATGATGATCATGAGCAATTGCGTAAAGATCTTCCCGAAAAAAAAGTGGATATAAAAAAAATTGTTGCCAAGATCTATGTTTGTTTCCATTTCTTTTGAATTCACCCATTTTGAAAAACCCTAAATGATTAATAAATGATACATGGTGCGATCTAGTCGGGACATAATAGAAAATATATATCTGATAATTTTCTTCATATAGATCTTCATTCGTCATGAGGAAGAACAAAAATCTTTTATTTTGTCCGTTCGATCGCTCTCCTGACTCATCGAATACAATTAAACCTGGTCAGTACACTATTTCTCTTACACATTTGTCTTTGAGTACTTAGGACTCATTGTGGATGTAGAAATCCCTGATTTACTACAGGGAAAACTTCCCTTATCGGTTACTAAAAAGCTTTTAACTTCTTCTTAGTAAGGGTAATTCCTCATTTCAATGAGGAACAGAAGCTCGTTCTTCTGTTTTTACTTATGATTCAAGCCATCCAGCTTTATCCATTAACTCACTTGACTTAAGTCACTCGCAAATTTGTTTGATCTTATTTCAAAATGAATCTTCTGATTCTGATCAAAAAAGAAAGCTGAGATTCTTAAAACGACATGCTGTTTTTTCCATTTTATTTCCTTTTCAGGATCAGTCGTAGTCTTACTAACTTTACCGATGGTATAGACGAATTTATTACTTCATCCGAACGTGTAAAAGACTTTAGTCGCACTTAAAAGCCGAGTACTCTACCATTGAGTTAGCAACCCTTATTTTAAAATACAGTCGAAGTGGTATACGCAGTTATTCCATATGAATAAACCGATATGAGATTTTATCCATCGTTGTGATTGAACGGCAGGAATAGAACCTTAAAAAAATAAAGCATCAAGGGTCTATAATGATTTCTGAATCAAATTAAGTGATCTTTCCGGATCAGAAATAAATAACCTGATCCGGAAAACGAATTCACCATAAAAAAAAATGAATGTTGGAGACATTAATAATTATATTACAAACAATATGATATTGTCAACTCAAAAATGTTGGAAAAGATTGTTGGATTGGCACATGAAAAATGATTAGAAATATCAAGAGAAGACCGTTAGAAACGGCAGTAAAAAAAGAACAAATAAAAAAAAGAAATAACAACTTTTCCATAGTTAGTTTTTTATTTCATTGATTCGGCTCGTTCTCGGTGGAACAATTCTAATCTTTTTCATTTCCATATGCATCGAAAACTGTTCCTTATGGGCTTCCATATAAAAGATCGCAGGGCAAAAAAATAAGTGAAATGAAGATATAATAAAAGAAACAAAAATGGATAATAATAAAACAACCATGACACAGAACGCAAATAATAAAAAAGTCTTAACTGATTGAAAGTTATTGATAAATTTATTGGACCTAGACGTAGACGCATTATTTCTAACCTTACCTTCCTGTTTTAATAAATTTAAAGCACGTTTAAATTCCTAAGAAAAATACCTGAGCTTCTAATTCAAGAAAATGAACAATAGCATTATAAATGAAACGAGCTTTATTCTTATTCATTGGATCATAAAAACCCAATTCCTGAAGAGCTCTTCCTTCCCTTCGAGGCTTAGCATCAATTGCAACAATTCGATAGATAGCTCATTGGGATAGCTAGACAATATACCCCCTTCTATCCCCCCCTGGAAAACGTATATGAAATATATCCTCATATCATATGGCTCGAGCAATAATTGTTTAAATAAGATCTCCCTATCTATAGAACAGATAGAATCTGTACTCTTAGCTCAAGTATGCTTGAGCTATGTTCAAAACTAAGAGTATAGTATAACATTTCTCTCCACTTTTTGAGCCGTCTGTCATCTATTTTCTCTCTCCGTTTTATATTAAATATATCTCAATCCATTATATAGATGGAATCGTTTGATCGGAAATAGAATTTTCTTGTTCTAAGATCAATTTTTAAGAATCATTAGGTCCAAGCTTTACTCTGGTGGTTCCCATCCTTACAGAATGATAGCAACATACATTCCGCTATTTTCCACATCGAGTAATAGGGATGTTTGATCCTTCTAGAATTGGATCAAGTTTTCTTGAAATCTTTCGCTCTAAATCGAGTTATTTCAATTCACTATTTTTTTTTAAGCTCGATGTAAACTTACAAAATGTCTATAGCTTGTTGATTTCATTTATATTAACCATAGATTCTGCCACTAATTGAAAAATAAAGAAATTGATATTTTCCTCCTGGTCAAGCTCCATTATTATCTTTTTAAGGAGATAAGAAAAATTTTGAGGTAAGAGCATTTTGAGTCAAAATGGCGGATGTCATAATCCACAGAACTAATCATGTCGTTCAAGTCGCACGTTGCTTTCTACCACATCGTTTTAGACGAATTTTTCTCATAATATAGATCTCTGATCTAATATAAAATGGATATGTAATTATGAATAGTCATTAACTCAATTTCTACAATACATTTTTGTAATTACATAAATTCATTCTTCTAGTTAGCTAGGTATTCAATGCTTCTTTAGCTGCGTACATTACTTCAATAGTAATGTTTTCAATGCCCTTTTGTCGTGCAAATTTCTCAGTATTTCTTTCTACCTTTTCTCTGGCAAAACGAGGAATTTGACTTAATTCTAGTCGACTTTCAGGATTCCAAATTAGGCCTATATCCATAGACAATGATTTGGATATTATTTCTTTAGTATCATGACCACCAAAAATATCTAGAAGATGGTCCTCCATACCCAGAGCAAATGAGTTATAAACTAGATCAGCTATTTGATTAGTACCTTCGTAACCTAGAAAGGGGCGGTATCCCAAGGGAAAATTTTGTATATGAACTGGTGCAGAAATAACTCCACAAGGAATATCAAGACGTTTACCAATATGACGTTCCATTTGAGTACCAAATATTGCAGATGGTTCCATCTGAGCGATCATATCTCCTACTTCAGCATGATCATCTGTGATCAGTATTTCATCGCAGAAACCTTGGATTTGCTCTTTGAACCATTCCGCATCATGTTTGCAATAAGTACCTGCACAACTCACACGAATCCCCATCTCTCGAACAAGTATTTTAGTGATTGAAGCAGCATGAGTTGCATCACCAAAAACGACTGTTTCTTTGCCCGTCAAATTCTGACAATCAATAGATCTTGAAAACCACGCAGCTTGGGAAACAAATCGAGTTTGTCTGTCGATATAAGGTTCATAATCCACTCTTTTACTCGATGAACTAAGAGCCAAGGTATTCACATTTTTGTGGATCTGGCGGATCCACTCTGCCATATCTACAGCTCCCATGGGAGCTGTAGATATGTAAGGCATCCCATATTCTTTATTTAAATACATCGCTGTCATTAAGCCTACTTCACGATAAGGAATTAAATTGAACCAAGCTTTTGGTAAATTTTGAAGATCTTCTACAAATCCTCCTTCAGGAATTATTTGATTAATTTCGATGTCCAGATCTCGTAATAAACGTCTTAACTCACGACAATCGTGTTGATTATGAAAACCCAATGTAAAAATCCCAATTATATTTACAGAAGGCGCATTGGTTAGGAATTGATCCAATTTTTCTTGTCTATGACATCTATCTAAATAATATCGAACCACCTGTTCTAAAGTTCTATCCGCTGCCTGAATTTCATTTACTTGATAATGATCCACATCTGCAAAAATTACGTCGGAATCAGAAATTATGGATGCTCTATCCACAAAGTTCTGTAAATCTTCTTGCAAAATACTAGAGGTACATGTAGGTGTCAATATGATAAGATCAGGATGTTCCTCCTTATCTTTCCGGAGAATATTATCAACAACTCTTTCTTGAGATCCACGTGCTAGTACGTGACGATCTACTATGCTAGCAGTTGCAGCAGTAAAATCTCTTTCGCGTTCTAACATAGAACGCATTACATTAAAATAATCATCTCCTAGAGGAGCGTGCATAATGGCATGGACATTTTTGAAAGAACTAGCTACTCGTAGGGTTCCAATATGAGCAGGACCAGCATACATCCAATAGGCTAATTTCATAAATTAGACTTTATCTCAATTTGATCTGCATTCTCATCCTACACCACAAAAATATCCCTTTCTAATAGATCTTATTCAAATCATATTTCCGTTCTATAAGTATAGTCTATGAAAAGAAATCAAAAAGAATTTTTTTTCATACAATAATACTGTTACGCCTGGGACGGAAGGATTCGAACCTTCGCAATAACAGGACCAAAACCTGCTGCCTTACCGCTTGGCCACGCCCCATTGTGTTGTTTTATTTTCATTTTGATTTTAATCAATTAATAGAAATTGAAGCAATGTTTCATTGTAATTAATTTGAATTGAATTATTATAATTCAATTCGCTATAATTCTAGCGATTTCGAAGAGATCTTTTAATTTCACGCCAATAAGTATATGATTGCATAGCTGCCTGCATATGAGCCTGCTTAGCTCAGAGGTTAGAGCGTCGCACTTGTAATGCGATGGTCATCGGTTCGATCCCGATAGCTGGCTCGTTTTTATTCTTTTCATTTCTTCCATTATCAACCATAGATCGTTAAAATCTATGAAATAGAGAAAAGATTCTTCCTTTTCTGATCGTCAGTCCGCCGGGTCTGCCGTGGCATAATTCGTTTCAACTAGAAACGAAATGAATGATTGAAACATATTTTTTTTATCTCTACAATCTGAACAAAATGGAAAATAATTTGTTTCTATATCTCTATATAAAATCATTCCAATATTCGGACTGTTTATATTATTACTCTTTCCAACATTATATGTTCATTTCTTGAAATAAGGAGTTTTTTATGTCCCGTTATCGCGGACCTCGTTTAAAAATAATAAATCGTCTCAAAACTTTACCAGGACTAAGTAAGAAAACACCCAACAGAATTGAACAGTCTAGTCAAAAAAAACATTCTAAACCTCCTAAACCTTCTAAATATCCTGTCCGTCTAAAAGAAAAACAAAGATTACGTTTTCATTATGGACTTACAGAGCGCCAATTATTTCAATATGTTCGTATTGCTAGAAGAGCCAAGGGATCAACGGGTCAGGTTCTATTGCAATTACTTGAAATGCGTTTGGATAATATCCTTTTTCGATTGGGTATGGCGCTTACCATTCCTGAAGCCAGACAATTAGTAAACCATAGACATATCCTGGTCAATGATCGTATAGTAGATATACCAAGTTATCGTTGCAAACCTCAAGATTTAATATCTATAAAAGATAAACAAAGATTGAGAAATATAATTAATAAAAATAGAGATATTTTCCAGAAGGATAAAATGAGGGTGCCACCCCATTTAAATCTTATTAAAAAAACGATGAAAAAAAAGTTACAATATATTGGATTAGTTAAAAAAATAATAGATAGTAACCGGTTCGGTTTGAAAATTAATGAATTATTGGTCGTAGAATACTATTCCCGTCGAGTTTAAATTGAGAATAAAAAGAAAGGATTTGTGCATATCTGTCCCTCTGTATGTTCCATGACAATGTTATTGTCAATAATACATGAATTGACAATAACATTTATTAAAATATTCTTTTCCTTTCTCTCATTTTACTGATTTTATTTTTTCTATACCGAAATAGAAGGAGATTGCGGGAGGATGAGATCATCCTATTGGGTTTAGATTCATGAGAAAACGATGCAAAAAGAATAAGACGAATATACGGAAAGAGAGGGATTCGAACCCTCGGTAAACAGAAGCCTACATAGCAGTTCCAATGCTACGCCTTGAACCGCTCAGCCATCTTTCCTACGCGATCTCTTCATTTGAATCGACAATCTGAAAATGAGATTAGAACAAGTTTTTTTTAGAATTTATTATGTATACGTATTAATACGATAACTTACTTTTGCATAAGTAAAGTTTTTATGAAATCTCGCATAAATACAAAAGAGTATTTGACGACACTTGTTCTTTTCTTCTTATTTCAATAAATTATCATTTTTCTCAATCTTATCTAATTATTTTATATTCTATTTCCCGATCCAATTGTGAAATGGAGCCAGATCTACTGATCCATAATGATCATATATACATATAATTATATATAATAATTAATTAATTCATAATTACTATATTTTTCTATTTTTATATACTCAATATATTATATGTGTTATAATTTATATGTGTTATAATTTATATGTGTTATAATGGGTATGCAAACATTTCGTTCTCAGGAATCACGAGCAAACGAGTGCGAGACTTATTGAGTTTGCAGAATATAGAATATATAGAAACATTTTTTCAATAAAAATGAAATTCATTGTTGATCAATCAATTTAATGAACATTTCTTTCAAATATTATCTTTATTCAGAAAAAAATGAAAATGTGAACATATTTACGATCGTAAGGAAATCCATTTATTATACTATTATGTATTGTAAAATCATTTTGTTCATGGAATCATTTCCGTATGGGGAATGAAATAAATTATTTCTAATTGACTATGCCTAGATCTCAAAGAAATGACAATTTTATCGACAAGACCTTCACAATTGTAGCGGATATATTATTGCAAATAATCCCAATGGATTCAGGGGAGAAAAAGGCATTTACCTATTACAGAGATGGTGTGATTTGATATTTTTTCTTTCTGCTTTTTTTCGTTTTGGAGAGTTAAAGAAAACTTACGCTTAGTGAAGGTGAGTTTTAGAAATAGAACAATTCTTTCTGTCGTGTATCCCCGATTTATGCAGCCTTAGATGCTTTGATCTTCTGAGATTCTAGTATCAAGCGAAAGGTTACGCCTATTACATAGATAGGGTACGCATAGGGAAAAAAGCACTATGCGTTAAAATCGACAACACAAATGCTTCGTTATGATACATATGACCCTTTTCTGAAGGGCTAGTTAGAATGGTTGAGGTAACAAACATCCATCTCGTTTGTACTTGGGATACCGCTAGAACCATCGGAGACTGTTGAAGTGAATAATCCCCGTAAAATACAGTGCGTTAAGGACAAAGAAATTGTTAGAGGTTATGTTTGTAGTGCTAAGTGAAAATACTTGGTATTAAAAAAAATTTTTGCAAGAAGGATGGCTAGAGATTTATCGGAAATACACTAGTTCCTGTTAATTCATAATATGGGATAATCCTTTTTTTGTCAATTTCATTGATTACTTCCCTTATTCTGTAAAAAAAAGGAGGAGCCGTATGAGGTGAAATTCTCATGTACGGTTTTGAAGCGGAGATCATTTCAATTGAATGAACGACCGTAACGAATGTCAGCTCAATCCGAAGGGGAATACGCGGAAGCTTTACAAAATTATTATGAAGCCATGCGACCGGAAATTGACCCCTATGACCGAAGTTATATACTATATAATATAGGTCTTATCCACACGAGTAATGGAGAACATACTAAGGCTTTGGAATATTATTTCCAGGCATTAGAACGAAACCCATCTTTACCACAAGCTCTTAATAATACGGCCTTGATCTGTCATTACGTGCGGCTATCTGTACTATAGAATGAATTCGTTTAGAACTACGGAAAAGAAAAAAAGAGGCTTTCTACATATGCACCGTCAAAAACAACGGTTTTTTATCAGCTGTAGTCAAAAGAATAAATATCTCTCATAGGAGCCCAAATATGAATGGGGAAATATAGCCTGGATAGTCCATGGATAAAAAAAATCAATTGATGGGGAAAGCACCATAAAGATCAATTATTGAAAGTTCGGGCTGATACGATCAAATCTGCTCATGGGCAAAAATAAGGAATCAACTTATGTAATATAGTTAATTTACTAGGCTATTGAGCAGCGGTGTAGCATCAGATCCTAAAGATGTAAAGTACTCTCCTACTAGGAAAGTATTATTCAAAATTTCTATACAGAACATAGATAGTTACCTCTTAAAAAGATTTTTATCTGGATAATCTGAAGTAGATCTCTTTATTTCTATACTTCATCTTTTTTAGGGTGGGAGAAAAGAGAAAACCTGATCATTTTTTGAAAGTGAAGTTTGAAACTCATGTCATTGACTCATTCTGTTCTTTCGGTTAACCTGAACGTATTTTCAATGAACTATCTCCTATTTTAGAAGTTTGGGTAAAGGGCTAAAGAATAGTTAATTGAGCCGTATGAGGTAGGAAACTCTCAAGTACGGTTCTAAGGGAAGAAAACTTTTACAAGTTGATCTATCCCGACCGAGGAGAACAGGCCATTCAACAGGGAGATCCTGAAATTGCGGAAGCTTGGTTTGATCAAGCTGCTGAGTATTGGAAACAAGCTATAGCGCTTGCTCCAAGTAATTATATCGAAGCACAAAATTGGTTAAAGATTACAGGACGTTTTGGAGAATGAAAATATTTCGATTACCATACTGGGAAATCGTCAAGATTATGATAATTTATCAAGGATAAATCAATGTTTCATACTATTCGAGCGAATTAGCTTCTCTTATTGCATTGTCAATATAGACAAATCTATTGAAAATAGAGCAAAGAATACTTTCTATGGATCGTTAATGAAAAGAATATTCTCAATATGGGTAAATTCCACCCGGAGATATAATTTATTTAAGATTCATTAATATTTAATGATAAATAATAAAAGTGATCTGGAACATATGGGTCTAGAGATATGGATAAATAAATCTGAATATGAAGATAATAATTATATTTATATTGAGTGAAATACCACTGGGCGGGAAAGACGTTTCCCATATCGTAACGGTCCATTGAGCACCTATTAGATATGTCATAATAAATTTGAACACCTGCCTCAAAGCGACTTCCGTATCATAGTCACTCCAGTTCTAAACTGGAAAATAAAGAGAGGAACGAGTTGAGAATATTTTTTTTTTCAAAAAATTTGGCGGGTTTTTTCTCATGTCTCGTCTGGAAAGAGGAGAACTCAATGATCATTCGTTCACCGGAACCAGAAGTAAAGATCGTAGTGGAGAAGGATCCTATTAAAACCTCTTTTGAAAAATGGGCTAAACCCGGTCATTTCTCAAAGACACTAGCTAAGGGACCTAATACTACCACCTGGATCTGGAACCTACATGCTGATGCTCACGATTTTGATAGCCATACCAATGATTTGGAAGAGATCTCCCGCAAAGTATTTAGTGCCCATTTTGGTCAATTAGCTATCATCTTTATTTGGCTAAGTGGGATGTACTTTCACGGCGCTCGTTTCTCCAATTATGAAGCATGGCTAGGCGATCCTACTCACATTAAACCTAGTGCTCAGGTAGTTTGGCCAATAGTAGGTCAAGAAATTTTGAATGGAGATGTAGGTGGAGGTTTTCGAGGAATACAAATCACCTCTGGGTTCTTCCAGATTTGGCGAGCATCCGGAATAACTAGTGAATTACAACTTTACTGCACCGCAATTGGTGCATTGATCTTTGCAACGTTAATGCTTTTTGCTGGTTGGTTTCATTATCACAAAGCTGCTCCAAAATTGGCTTGGTTCCAAGATGTAGAATCCATGTTGAACCACCATTTAGCAGGGTTACTAGGACTTGGGTCTCTATCTTGGGCAGGACATCAAATACACGTTTCTTTACCTATTAATCAACTCCTAGATGCTGGAGTGGACCCTAAAGAGATACCACTTCCTCATGAATTTATTTTAAATCGTGAGCTTTTAGCTCAACTTTATCCCAGTTTTGCTGAGGGATTGACTCCATTTTTCACCCTGAATTGGTCGGAATATTCAGAATTTTTGACCTTTCGTGGAGGACTCAACCCAGTAACGGGGGGTCTATGGCTGACCGATACTGCACATCATCATTTGGCTATTGCAATTCTTTTTCTAATCGCTGGTCATATGTATAAGACCAATTGGAGTATTGGTCATAACCTCAAGGAAATTTTGGAAGCTCATAAAGGTCCATTTACAGGAGAAGGGCATAGAGGTCTTTACGAGATATTAACTACTTCATGGCATGCTCAATTAGCTCTTAACTTAGCTATGTTAGGGTCTTTAACTATTGTCGTAGCTCACCATATGTATTCTATGCCTCCCTATCCATATCTAGCTACTGATTATGGTACCCAACTCTCTCTGTTCACGCACCATATGTGGATTGGTGGATTTCTCATAGTTGGCGCTGCTGCACATGCAGCTATTTTTATGGTAAGAGACTATGATCCCACTACTCAATACAACAATCTTTTAGACCGTGTTCTGAGACATCGTGATGCAATTGTATCACACCTCAACTGGGCATGTATTTTCTTAGGTTTCCATAGTTTTGGTCTATATATTCATAATGATACTATGAGTGCTTTAGGACGTCCTAAAGATATGTTTTCAGATACTGCTATACAATTACAACCTATCTTTGCTCAATGGATACAAAACACTCATGCTTTAGCACCTAGTTTGACAGCTCCTGATGCAACAGCAAGCACCAGCTTAACCTGGGGAGGTGGTGATTTGGTAGCAGTAGGTGCAAAAGTGGCTTTGTTACCTATTCCATTAGGAACTGCAGATTTTTTAGTTCACCATATTCATGCATTTACTATCCATGTGACTGTATTAATATTACTTAAAGGTGTTTTATTTGCTCGCAGTTCTCGTTTAATACCCGATAAAGTGAATCTTGGTTTTCGTTTTCCTTGCGATGGGCCTGGTAGAGGAGGAACATGTCAAGTATCTGCCTGGGATCATGTCTTCCTAGGGTTATTCTGGATGTACAATGCAATTTCGGTAGTAATATTCCATTTTAGCTGGAAAATGCAGTCCGATGTTTGGGGTAGTATAAGTGATCAGGGAGTGGTAACTCATATTACAGGAGGAAACTTTGCACAGAGTTCCATTACAATTAACGGGTGGCTCCGTGACTTTCTATGGGCACAAGCTTCTCAAGTAATCCAATCTTACGGTTCTGCATTATCTGCATATGGTCTTTTATTCCTAGGTGCTCATTTCGTTTGGGCCTTTAGTTTAATGTTCCTATTTAGTGGCCGTGGATATTGGCAAGAACTTATTGAATCTATTGTTTGGGCCCATAATAAATTGAAAGTTGCTCCTGCTATTCAGCCCAGAGCCTTGAGTATTGTCCAAGGACGTGCTGTAGGAGTAGCTCATTACCTTCTGGGTGGAATCGCTACAACATGGGCGTTCTTCCTAGCAAGAATTATTGCAGTAGGATAATGGCTAGGAGGATTTGAAAAGCATTATGGCATCAAGATTTCCAAAGTTCAGCCAAGGCTTGGCCCAGGACCCAACTACTCGTCGTATTTGGTTTGGTATTGCTACTGCACATGACTTTGAGAGTCATGATGATATTACCGAAGAACGCCTTTATCAAAAGATTTTTGCTTCTCACTTTGGTCAGTTAGCTATAATCTTTCTGTGGACCTCTGGTAATTTGTTCCACGTAGCTTGGCAAGGCAATTTCGAAGCATGGGTCCACGACCCCTTACATGTAAGACCTATTGCTCATGCAATTTGGGATCCTCATTTTGGTCAACCGGCCGTAGAAGCCTTTACCCGAGGAGGTGCCCCCGGTCCGGTCAATATTGCTTATTCCGGTGTTTATCAGTGGTGGTATACAATTGGCTTACGCACTAATGAAGATCTTTATACTGGAGCTCTTTTCTTGCTATTTCTTTCTGCTATCTTTTTAATAGCGGGTTGGTTGCATCTACAACCTCAATGGAAACCAAGTGTTTCATGGTTTAAAAATGCCGAATCTCGTCTCAATCATCATTTGTCGGGGCTCTTCGGAGCCAGTTCTTTGGCTTGGACGGGGCATTTAGTTCATGTCGCTATTCCTGAATCAAGAGGACAGCACATAAGATGGGATAATTTCTTGAATGTATTACCATATCCCCAAGGTTTGGAACCACTTTTTACAGGTCAGTGGAATCTTTATGCTCAAAATCCTGATTCCAGTAGTCATTTATTTGGTACCTCAAAAGGAGCAGGAACTGCTATTCTAACTCTTCTCGGAGGATTCCACCCACAAACTCAAAGTTTGTGGCTAACTGATATAGCTCATCATCATTTAGCTATTGCATTTGTCTTTTTCATTGCTGGTCATATGTATAGAACCAACTTTGGGATTGGACACAGTATAAAAGACATCTTAGAAGCACATATTCCTCCGGGAGGCTTATTAGGACGCGGGCATAAGGGTCTTTACAACACAATCAATAATTCTCTTCACTTTCAATTAGGTCTTGCTCTAGCTTCTTTGGGAGTTGTTACTTCCTTGGTAGCTCAACACATGTATTCTTTACCTGCCTATGCATTCATAGCACAAGATTTTACTACCCAAGCTGCATTGTATACTCATCATCAATACATTGCCGGATTTATTATGACAGGGGCATTTGCTCATGGAGCTATATTTCTCATTAGAGATTATAATCCCGAACAGAATAAGGATAATGTATTGGCGAGAATGTTGGAGCATAAGGAAGCCATAATATCTCATTTGAGTTGGGCTAGTTTATTCCTAGGTTTTCATACCTTGGGACTTTATGTTCATAACGATGTTATGCTTGCTTTTGGTACTCCAGAAAAACAAATCTTGATTGAGCCTATATTTGCTCAATGGATACAATCTGCTCATGGTAAGACCTTATATGGTTTTGATGTACTCTTATCTTCAGCAAATGATCCAGCATTCAATGCTGGCAAAAGCATATGGTTACCCGGTTGGTTAAATGCTATTAACGATAATAAAAATTCACTGTTCTTAACAATTGGTCCTGGAGACTTTTTGGTTCATCATGCTATTGCTCTAGGTTTGCATACAACTACATTGATTTTAGTAAAAGGTGCTTTAGATGCGCGTGGTTCTAAGCTAATGCCTGATAAGAAAGATTTTGGTTATAGTTTTCCTTGCGATGGTCCGGGACGGGGCGGCACTTGCGATATTTCGGCGTGGGATGCTTTTTATTTAGCAGTTTTCTGGATGTTGAATACCATTGGATGGGTTACTTTCTATTGGCATTGGAAGCATATCACCTTATGGCAGGGAAATGTAGCTCAATTTAATGAGTCTTCCACTTATTTAATGGGATGGTTAAGAGATTATCTTTGGTTAAATTCTTCACAACTGATTAATGGATACAATCCTTTTGGTATGAACAGTTTATCTGTCTGGGCGTGGATGTTCTTATTTGGGCATCTTGTTTGGGCTACTGGATTTATGTTTCTTATTTCTTGGCGTGGATATTGGCAAGAACTGATTGAAACTCTTGCATGGGCCCATGAACGCACACCTTTGGCTAATTTAGTTCGATGGAGGGATAAGCCGGTAGCTCTTTCCATTGTTCAAGCACGATTAGTTGGATTAGCTCACTTTTCTGTAGGCTATATATTCACCTATGCAGCTTTCTTAATCGCCTCTACATCAGGCAAATTCGGTTAATTCTTTTTCATTTTGGAGAATATTTCCATTTTCAATCTAATCTCTATGCATAAAAATAATAATCCACGTAATACTTCTCCATCTCAGATTTGATCTATATTTTTTTTATAATGAATATAAATATAATGAATATAAATATAATGAATATAAACTGGCTGAATCATTATGGCAAGAAAAAGTATCATTCAAAGAGAGAAAAAGAAACAAAGATTGGAAAGGAAATATAATTTGTTTCGCCAATCTTTGAAAAAAGAGATGAGCGAAGTCTCATCACTGGATGATAAATTGGAAATTTATAGAAAATTACAATCTCCACCGCGTAATAGTGCACCTGCACGTCTTCGTCGACGTTGTTTGAAGACTGGAAGACCTAGAGCCAATTATAGAGACTTTGAATTATCCGGATATATAATCCGTGAAATGGCTCACGCATGTTTGTTGGCTGGGGTAACCAAATCGAGTTGGTAGGGTAAAAAAAAAGGGATTCTTTAAAGTTATCGTTATGATACGAAAGTCCCTCCCTATATAGGGAGGGAGGATAGCATCCTCAAGGGATTGCTCGATGCACCCATTTTTCGGTATTATGACAAAGTTTAGTTCCAATTTTCCTTCTAGATGAAGGGATATAACTCAGTGGTAGAGTGTCACCTTGACGTGGTGAAAGCCATCAGTTCAAACCTGATTATCCCTAAACCCTCTTCTGTTTTCTGTTCGCTCTTTTTTTCTCGTTTAAAAAGAGGCTAGGGGGGTGAGATAATAGAAGAAACTAAGGATTGCTTATAATATGAAATGGAATTTCACACCCACCATAACGAAAGGATAATCTTTAACGTATCATTAGAAGGTTGATACGTATCAACGTTTTAATAAATATTTTCTAAAGAATCTAGGTAACAAAGCTAATATTAAAGGATAGCGGAGTAGAGCAGTCTGGTAGCTCGCAAGGCTCATAACCTTGAAGTCACGGGTTCAAATCCCGTCTCCGCGCAAGTTTTTATATCCAACTCATCTCATTTATCTTGTCTGTATTAAATAAGATAAAAATAGAACTAAACCAATCACTAGTCCATAGTTATATTCCATCCTACAGATGGGCGGGTAGCGGGAATCGAACCCGCATCTTCTCCTTGGCAAGGAGAAATTATACCATTCAACCATACCCGCATTTGACTCCTTATATGGGTATATATATATACCCATATATTACCCATTCTATGGAGGTATCCATGAATAGACTTATGAATCAATTATTCATTTGATTGTATTAATAATACAATAACCCCTCCCTTGAGGACTTTCATTACCTGGTTTTTGAATTTATCGGAAATTCCCTTGTGAATTTATAATGCCCTCTAGAGAGGGGGGGGGAGAATTGAAACCCAAAAGATATTAAAACATATCTTAAGATATGAAAGAATTTAGAATACCTACTAAAAAGACTGATCCAATCCATAATGATACGCCCGAAAATAGTACATTTTTGTTACTTGGCCAACCATTAGGAGAGGCAAGTGCGACAGGTACACCAATCACTAGTAGAATTGAAATTGCAATTAATGCAAACACAGACGATTGGAACGCAATAGTCATGGTTGTGATCTTAAAAGCTTCCAACAGATTCAAAAGGCTATACCATTCGATCCCTATCCGGTCAAATTTGAATAAAATGCACTACGGATTTTGATTTGATCATAAATTCATCAAAATTATCAAATTCTTTCTAGGTTATATCATCATGATATATGAATATCATATATATATATATATGACTATACTATATATATAGTCAGTCAGATATTATATATATATATATATGACTATACTATATATATAGTCAGTCAGATATTATCTGTCGGGGATAAAATAGAGTTATCCTAGTTTGGGAGAGATGGCCGAGCGGTTGATGGCTCCGGTCTTGAAAACCGGCATAGTTCAAAAACTATCGAGGGTTCGAATCCCTCTCTCTCCTTTTGTTTGTCGAACAATAAAACATTAGTTCAGTACCAATAAAATGCTCGGCTATATATAGATAGCATAGCCGAGCAACAAGGATTCAGTTGGAAGAATAATGGGAAAGGATATCGCTATCCCGCCTTCGAATAAAAAGAAATTGGATAGATTATTATTTTATCTAGTTTTATCTCTGGTTTAATTAAGAGGGGTCATGGAAAGAACAGGTTCAAAATCACGATCAATTCCTTTCTCAAATCCTGCTGCAGCTGCACGAGCTCTTCCTGCATGCCACAAATGACCTACGAAAAAGAAAAATCCTAGAACAAAATGAGAGGTGGCTAACCAACTTCGAGGTGAGACATAATTGACCGCATTAATCTCGGTAGCTACACCACCCACAGAATTTAAAGAACCTAAAGGAGCATGAGTCATATATTCTGCTGAACGTCGTTCTTGCCAGGGTTGTATGTCTTTTTTCAACTTACTCAGGTCCAAACCATTAGGACCCCTTAGAGGTTCCAACCAGGGAGCACGAAGATCCCAAAAACGCATCGTTTCCCCTCCAAAAATAATTTCTCCAGTAGGAGAACGCATAAGATATTTACCTAAACCAGTAGGCCCTTGGGCAGACCCCACACTAGCTCCAAGACGTTGATCTCTAACTAGAAAAGTAAATGCTTGTGCTTGAGAGGCCTCTGGGCCGGTAGGTCCATAGAATTCACTGGGATAAGCTGTATTGTTAAACCAAACAAAACAACAAGCAATGAAACCAAAGACAGAGAGAGCCGCTAAACTATAAGATAAGTAAGCTTCTCCGGACCATACAAACGCGCGACGAGCCCATGCAAAAGGTTTTGTTAAGATGTGCCAGATACCACCGAAGATACAAATGGAACCTAACCACACATGTCCTCCAATTAGATCTTCTAGATTGTCCACGCTAACAATCCATCCCTCCCCTCCAAAAGGGGATTTGAGTAAATAACCAAATATAGTACTTGGGTTAAGCGTAAGATTCGTAATTTTTCTTACATCTCCACCGCCGGGAGCCCAGGTATCATAGATGCCACCAAAATACAAAGCCTTAAACACTAGGAGAAAAGCACCAACACCTAGCAAGATTAGGTGAATACCTAAAATTGTGGTCATTTTGTTCCTATCTTTCCATACATAACCAAAAAATGGAAAAGATTCTTCCAAAGTTTCGGGTCCGATTAGTGCGTGATAAATACCACCGAAGCCTAAAACTGCAGAAGAAATTAAATGGAGTACCCCGGATACAAAATAGGGAAAAGTGTCCACAATTTCTCCACCAGGCCCGACTCCCCATCCTAGAGTAGCTAGGTGGGGAAGTAGAATCAATCCTTGTTCATACATAGGTTTTTCCGGTACAAAATGAGCCACTTCAAATAGATTCATTGCCCCAGCCCAGAATACAATTAATCCGGCATGAGCCACATGAGCCCCAAGTAATTTGCCTGACAAATTAATAAGTCGGGCATTACCAGCCCACCAAGCGAAACCAGTGGTTTCTTGGTCACGACCAGCTAAAGTTAGAGTTCCATTAAAGAGCGTTTCCACGGGGTAGAACCTCCTCAGGGAATATAAGGTTTTCATGAGGCTGATCCTGAGCCGCCATCCAAGCACGAATACCTTCGTTCAAAAGAATATTTTTTGTATAAAAAGTCTCAAATTCAGGATCTTCTGCTGCACGAATCTCCTGGGAAACAAAATCATAAGCACGTAAGTTTAGAGCTAGGCCAACTACTCCAATGGCACTCATCCATAAACCGGTCACCGGCACAAATAACATGAAGAAATGTAACCAACGTTTATTGGAAAAAGCAACCCCAAAAATTTGGGACCAGAAACGGTTTGCAGTGACCATAGAATAAGTCTCTTCGGCTTGAGTTGGGTTAAAAGCACGGAATGTATTTGCACCATCACCGTCTTCAAATAAAGTATTCTCCACGGTAGCACCGTGAATAGCACATAGAAGAGCAGCACCCAATACTCCGGCAACTCCCATCATATGAAATGGATTCAAGGTCCAATTATGAAAACCTTGAAAAAAGAGGATAAATCGAAAAATAGCTGCTACGCCAAAACTAGGCGCAAAAAACCAACCAGACTGGCCTAATGGATAGATCAAGAATACGGAAACAAAAACAGCAATCGGAGCAGAGAACGCAATTGCATTATAAGGTCGTAATTGTACAGATCGAGCAAGTTCAAATTGGCGTAACATGAAGCCTATTAGACCAAAAGCACCATGAAGAGCAACGAAAGTCCATAGACCACCTAATTGACACCAACGAGTAAAATCTCCTTGTGCTTCAGGACCCCATAATAGCAGCAAAGAATGTGCTAAACTATTAGCAGGCGTAGAAACTGCAGCAGTTAAAAAATTACAACCTTCCAAATAGGAACTGGCCAATCCATGAGTATACCACGAAGTCACAAAAGTTGTACCTGTGAACCATCCACCTAGCGCAAAATAAGCACAAGGAAAAAGCAATAGACCGGACCAACCCACAAAAACAAAACGGTCTCTGCGTAGCCAATCATCCATAATATCAAATAAAGTTTGTTCCTCTTTGGAAGACTTTCCAAGGGCTATAGTCATAGTGATCCTCCTATTTAAGTATTCCAACCTTTTTCGAGCACCCTATCTGATAAAATCAAAGGTTTTGTATATTTATGGACAATCATCCATCATCCCTTTCAACAAATTGGGTTCCGAAGATTCCTTATTGGCACAGATTTTATTCAGTTAAATTGAACTCATTTAATATAAGTAAATGTATGATAACTCGAAGTTGTTTCTATTCCATTTTTTTCTTATCCAAAAATTATCTTCTGAATAAATATCAACAGAACAATTGCCGGAAAAGCAAGTTAGCTTTTCTTCCTCCCTGCTCTTTACTAGAGACTATTCACAATATCTATTCAATATTATTACGTCTTGAACCTTACTCATAGTAGTATTTCTAGAGATTTTATCAATCTCTATGTTTACATCATTTCTACGAATAAATAGGAACAACAAGAACAAGAAGGAGATGCTCATAGAGCTAGAGGAAAGAACTCTATTTGTTCCTTTCCCTTTATTCAATTCATAAGTAAAAAAAAAAGGGATATTATATAATAAATAATGAAGTTTCTTTGTTCTTCATTTACCTTTTCTTTTTTTATATCTGAATTCCAATCTATCTTCTACCGGTAGATTCTACCGGTAGATTGACCAAAGTCAAATGTCTAGCATAAATGTCTAGCATATTAATATAAGTATAAGAATGTTTGATACATCATAATCGAATTAGATATTAAAGATAAAAGGAAAATCCCGGAAAGAAAAAATCATTTAACAGAATATCAAATTAACAACCAAATATATTTGAAATTATTCAAATAATTGAAATTGAAAGGTTCACTTTCAAAATCCACTGATTCAATATCAGAATAACTGATATATTAATGAGTCAATGGGTTAGGTTCACTTACTTCTCATTTTTATTTACTTTATTTTTAATACGAAATCAATAATTAAGAGAAAAAAGTAAGTTCTAGTAATTGAAATTATTATTCTTCAATGAAGAATTACGAAAGTGAAGTATATTATGCTTAATCTTATACTATTCCTTGTCTTATTAGTAGCAAGAACTATATCTAATAGTGTAAATAGAATTCTATTATTAGTTGAGTTGTCCTCAATCATATTACATGTTCTATTCCGTTATAACAAAAAACTCATCATGACAGGTATTTTTATTCTTTATTTATTGCAGGTTCAAAATAACTACTGGGCTTTGTAGGAATCATTGCAAGAACCTTTTATCGGGCTTGAACCGATGACTTACGCCTTACCATGGCGTTACTCTACCGCTAAGTTAAAAGGACTTTTGTTCATTTCATTACCGATATTAATAATATAATGAGTCCATATATTATATATACATATAATTTTATTGCCGATCCTTACAATACAAGAAGAATAGGTAATAATTCAATATGAATAAAGAATATTTTTATTGACAAATTCCTAGGAATTTGAATATAATGACAATAAGTAGGCCCCTATCGTCTAGTGGCCCAGGACATCTCTCTTTCAAGGAGGCAACGGGGATTCGATTTCCCCTAGGGGTACTATGCCAGGAAAGTAATAATAATATCTAATTAGGTATTATTATTACTTTCCATTTTTCCCTGGGTCGATGCCCGAGTGGCTAATGGGGACGGACTGTAAATTCGTTGGCAATATGTCTACGCTGGTTCAAATCCAGCTCGGCCCAATACCAATAATCATCGATTTATATTTATATAAATCGATGATTATTGGTAAAAAAGGGAGATTCGTTTTTGAATCTCCTATAGTATATAGTATAGATAGAAAGAATCGGAACGAACAGATACTTTCAGAAGATTTGAAAGAGAAAAGTTTTACTTTTACAAAATAGTTAACTGTAACTAGTGGGATTGTAGTTCAATTGGTTAGAGTACCGCCCTGTCAAGACGGAAGTTGCGGGTTCGAGCCCCGTCAGTCCCGATCCAATAAATTGAGCAATTCTTTGGGCGATCCCCTCCCCTTTTTTTCAGCTCCAGTTACCCCCAGTCATTTGTGATTTAGAATCAGGTGAAAGCTTCGACATCTTTCTCACTCGAAAAAGAAAATCTCTTTTTTTTCTCTATTATTATATCTCCGTAATACGAGGGGGATTTATTCTAATTAAGGTAAGTTTTTACCTATTAGTTAACTATTAGTTAGTCTTATTGAAATAAAAAATCAATCAGTATAATCCATCAGAGTAATCTTTATGGTACTTTTTTTATCCTCGAATAGGCAAAGGAAATTCGTATCGTCATTAACATCTAAATATTAGATTGAGAAATTTGCATGTCTAATGTTATTTTTACTAGCGATAAAATTGAATTGAGTCAAACCTTGTAACTATACTAATAAGACGATGGGATCGATCCATTAGGGATCGCAATTACTAAATCCGATATGAACAAGAGATAATAGTATGTTATACTAATTAATTTCTATTAAAGAATTAATAAAATCCGCTAGATTCCGCTACTCAGATTGATCCTATTGATGGAATTACTCCATGGATTCAATCCATAAAAAAAAAGAGATACTCTATGAGATCAAATCTCGAGTTATTGTAAAACGAAGGAAAAATCAATCATGGAAGTAAATACCCTCGCATTTATTGCTGTTGCATTGTTCATTTCATTTCCTACTGCTTTTCTACTCATCATTTACGTAAAAACGGTGAGTGAAAGCAAAATACAGTGATTATTGATGATCTAGATTCATTCTAGATCTTCAGTAAAAAAAAAGTAATAGGGGTAAGGATAGATATTTATTTTGAAAAGAAGTAGTAGAAAAGAAAAAGGAGACAAAAAATCTTCCTTTCCTTTTTCTTTTCTACTACTTCTTCTACACAGATTTTTGAAAAGTAGATATTTGTCTCGTGGGGACTTTTTTATCAGGTACTGATAAAAAAAGAGCTAAACTTATTTTTATTTACATATCTCTGTTTTTATTTACATATCTCTGTAAAAAGGAACTTTATGTAGAGAGAACATAGGTGTTATTCTGACTGAATAAAATATACTTGCAAAAGTATTTTTTATAATATAAAATAAGGTAGAAAGCATTATTTACTAGTACATGTATAAAATACAAAATGGAAAATCGTAAAATAATCTTTTCTTTATTTTGAACAGAATGATTCAAAATATCAGGACTATTAATTCTATTAAAGTCCACTTCTACCCCATACTACGAGTGAAAGAGAAAAAGTAAAAACTACCATTAGAGCAGCCCAAGCGATACCGACTATATCCATACGAATCCCTCTATTTATAATAAATAATTATATGATTATTGATGATAATGGAACTAATGAGGATAGTGCAAAGTGCAATTCTCTATTCCTTCCTATTCCGGAAGGAGGAGTCGATAGTAGAGACTCCTAAAAATTGTTTCTTAAAACTAGAAACTCTCAACTACCTATAGGATTAGACATTAACGATAAAATCAAATTTTATCTTATATATTAGCAATAGGCCCTGAAGCTACGCAAGTTGTCTCCAAAAATTATGTTATGGAGTGCAAATGCAAATTCCTTTCACTTTATTTACGCTACCAAGGCGACACCCGGATTTGAACTGGGGGTCGAGGATTTGCAGTCCCCTGCCTTACCACTTGGCTATGCCGCCATCCCCAGATCTAATCTAGAACTAGGCTAAATCTGGGGAAAGAGATTTTCTTTATCCATCGGATATGTTATGATGGGTATTTCACTTTACATATCCTTCACTTCGATATGTCATATAACCGATTTAGAATCCCAAGGACTAATAGGGGGATTTATACCCCCTTTTCCAATAGGAACTTTCAATTTCCTATTGAAATTGAATCTATAACCTATATATAATATAGGTTAGGGATTTTGATTCCCTATTAGTTTCTCCCTCTAGTACAGGAGGGGGATTTATAGTCCCCCTTATTATTATAGTAAATTCAATACACGTTTGTCAATAACTAGTAACTAGAAAATGAACATAGGGATTTATAGTCCCCTTTATTATTATAGTACACGAAATAAAATTATAGTACACGAAATAAACGTTTGTCAATAACTAGACAATGAACATAGCCCTATTGATATTATAGTACACTAAATAAACATTTGTCAATAACTAGTAACTAGACAACTAATAGAAAGATCCCCATCATATAATGAAAAAATCTGACCTGTTTTAACCTTTAAGAAAGGTTTAATAAAAAGATAGAGAAGGACCTCTTCTTTTTCTTCTATTTTTTGGCTTTTTCTTCTATTTTTTGGATATAGTGAACAAAATATACATGACAACTTTTTGTCGAATTTATTCATATAAATTTATTCATATAGAATAATGAGGAATAAATATCGAAATAGTACTATACAATATACTGTATATATAATACAAATAATTATAAAGGAAACATCCAATGCGATTAGATGAAAATAAGGGAATATTTACAATTCCCCAATTTGGTAAAATACAACTTGAAGGATTTTGTCGTTTTATCGATCAAGGCTTAATGGAAGAACTCAATAAGTTTCCAAAAATTGAAAGCCCAAATAAAGAAATAGAATTTAGCCTTTTTGGAAATGAATATAAATTAATAGAACCTTTCATTAAAGAGAGAGATGCTGTCTATATGTCTGTTACATATCACTGTAAATTATATGTACCAGCAAGATTGATTAAGAAAACTCGTGGAAAGATACAGGAGGAAGAGCAAATTTTTTTCTATATGGGAGATATTCCTTTGATGAATTCTAAAGGAACTTTTGTAATAAATGGAAATTACAGAGTCGTGGTCAATCAAATAGTAAGAAGTCCCGGTATTTATTACACTTGGGAACGAAAACCGTCGGGAAACATTATCTATATTGGCACTATAATTTCAGATTGGGGAGGAAGATCAAGATTAGAGATCAATAAAAAAACAAAAAAGATATGGATTCGTGTAAACAGAGAAAAAAAAATATCTGTTTTCATTTTATTATTGGCCATGGGTCTAAATTCCGAAGATATTTTCAACTATAAGAATCTCAAAGCATTTTTCAATGGAACAAAGGAGTACGAAACATATTACAATTGGTATGGCGGGAAGGAAGATGCCATTTTGACACTTTATAATGAACTCTACATAAGTGACATAAGTGACGACGATGAAGAAAATTTGGAATTTTCCGAGTCTCTATATGAATTTTCCGAGTCTCCATATGAAAAAGCGCAAGAAAAAGTGCAAACAAAATTTTTTCGAACTAAGTGTGTATTAGGAAAGATTGGTCGACGAAATTTGAATAAAAAACTAAGTCTTGATATACCCGAGAACGAAATTTTTTCATTACCACACGATGTATTGGCTGCTGTGGATTACCCTATCAAAGTGCAATTTGGAATGGGTATACCCGATGATATAGATCATTTACAAAATCGATATATTCGTTCTGTAGCAGATTTATTACAAGAGCAATTACGATTAGCTCTATATAATTTCAAAGAAGCAATTGAAAAAACTATATTATCATCAACCAATCCTAAAAAGAAAATAACTTTTAATAAATTGGGAGGGTTAATTGGATTAACGGATACTTTTCAAGATTTTTTTGGTTTACACCCTTTATCACAATTTTTGGATCAAACTAATCCATTGGCAGAAATAGTTCATACTCGAAAAGTGAGCTCTTTGGGTCCTGGAGGATTGACAAGTCGAACGTCTACTTTTCGTACGCGAGATATTCATCCTAGTCATTATGGACGTATTTGTCCGATTACGACGTCCGAAGGAATAAATGTTGGACTTATTGGATCGTTAGCTATTTATGCAACGCTTGGTCATTACGGCTCTTTACAAAGTCCATTCCATAGGCTATCTGAAAGATGGAAGGAAGAACATATGGTTTATCTATTACCGGGAGAAGATGAATACTATCGGATAGCTACAGGAAATTCTCTGGAATTAAATCAAGGGGTTCCAGAGGAACAATTTACTCCAGCTCGATTTCAACAAGAATTTTTATTTTTTGCATGGGACCAAATTCATTTTAGAAGTATTTTTCCTTCCCAATATTTTTCCGTTGGAGTTTGCCTTATTCCTTTTATCGAACATAATGATGCGAATCGTGCTTTAATGGGTTCTAATATGCAGCGTCAAGCAGTTCCACTTGTTAAACCTGAGAAGTGTATTGTCGGAACTGGATTGGAGGGTCAAGTAGCTCTAGATTCAGGAAGTGTAGCTATAGCCAAGCAAGGGGGAAAAATAAAGTATATTGATGGTGAAAATATAACTATAACTTCATCCGTTGTTCGAGACAATATAGAAACAGAATTGATTCTATATCAGCGTTCTAATAGTGATACTTGTATGCATCAAAAACCCCGAGTTCGCCAAGGGGAATATGTAAAGAGGGGACAAATTATAGCAGACAGTGCAGCTACAGCGGGGGGAGAACTTTCTTTGGGAAAAAACATCTTAGTCGCCTATATGCCATGGGAAGGATACAATTTTGAAGATGCAATACTTATTAGTGAACGTCTTATATATGAAGACATTTTTACTTCTTTCCAGATCGTAAGATACGAAATTGGAGTTTATTTTACGAACCAGGGTCCTGAAGTAATCACTAGAGAAATACCTCATTTAGATGCTTACTTACTCCGTCATTTGGACGAAAACGGCCTTGTAATGATAGGATCTTGGGTAGAAACAGGTGATGTATTAGTAGGTAAATTAATGCTGGAAGAGGAAGAAGACTCACTATTTAATACTCCAGAAGGAAAATTATTACAATCTTTATTTGATATTAAGGCACCTACTGGAAAAGAAAATTGTTTTAGAGTCCCTAAAGGTGTAAAAGGTCGAGTTATCGATGTGAGATATTTCGAAATCGAGGAAGAAGATTATCTCGGTGATATTGTAGAAAGAGTTCATGTATATGTTTCACAAAAACGTAAAATACAAGTGGGTGATAAAGTAGCTGGAAGGCATGGTAATAAAGGTATTATTTCAAAAATTTTGCCCAGACAAGATATGCCTTATTTACAGAATGGAACACCAGTTGATATGGTATTAAGTCCATTAGGAGTACCTTCACGAATGAATGTAGGACAGATCTTTGAATGTTTGCTTGGTTTAGCAGGAAAACTAATGAACAAACATTATAGACTAACACCTTTTGACGAAAGGTACGAGCGAGAAGCTTCTAGAAAACTAGTGTTTTCTGAGCTTTATAAAGCTAGCGAACAAACAGCTAATCCATGGGTATTTGAACCTGATCATCCTGGAAAACATAGATTAATCGATGGAAGAACAGGAGAGGTTTTTGAACAACCTGTTACAATAGGAATAGCTTATATGGCGAAATTGTGCCATCAAGTTGATGACAAAATTCATGCACGTTCGAGTGGACCTTATACACTTACTACACAACAACCTCTAAAAGGAAAATCCCACCGAGGAGGGCAACGAGTAGGAGAAATGGAAGTTTGGGCTCTAGAAGGTTTTGGTGTTGCTTATATTTTACACGAGATGCTTACTTTAAAATCTGATCATATTGACGCTCGTGAAAAAATATTTGATGCTATTCTCAATGGAGAACCAATGCCTAAACCTAGCACTCCTACAGAATCTTTCCTATTGCTCAGTCGAGAACTACGATCTTTAGCTTTAGAATTGAATCATACTATTCTATCTGAGATAGACTTTCAGATAGATAAGAAGGAAGTTTGATCAAAATGAATCAAAATTTATTATTTATGAGTGACCAGGATAAACATCAACAACTTCGAATTGGATTAGTTTCTCCCGAGCAGATTCTTGCTTGGTCTGAAAGAATATTACCTAATGGGGAAAGAGTCGGAGAAGTGACTTCAGAACATACTTTAGATTATAAAACTTATGAACCAGAAAGAAATGGATTATTTTGTGAAAGAATATTTGGACCTAAGAAAAGGGGAGTTTGTGCTTGTGTAAAATCGGAAAATGAGAAGGAAAACGACAAGGAAAACGACAAAGAAAACGACAATTCCAATTTTTGTACTAAATGTGGAGTTGAACTTGTTGTTGATCCTCGAATTCGAAGATATCGAATGGGATACATTAAACTGGCATCTCCAGTTGTTCATATTTGGTATTTCAAGCGACGCCCCAGTTATATCGCGGATCTATTAGATAGATCTCGTAAAGAATTAGAAGGCCCAGTATACTGCGATGTGTGACTTGATCACAAGCTCCGATTATACAGATCCGTAGGAACTGTCATCCTATTCAATCTAATTGGGATGCCCTTAGCTCTGACACGTCCCTCGGGAAGAGTAGCATGAAGCTCAGAATTAGAAGCATCTTAAAAAGATGTTGATAAAGAGGAATGAATCTAGGGTTGATATCTTGTATATTAAATTGCTAATTCTTCGTAAAAATACTTCTTTTAATTTTCTTTTATTTTCTTTTATTCATTTTGTATTTATTCTAGACCAAAAAGAAGATATGGTTATAGGAGTCTATTCATCGCACATATGCTTCAAATAGTATTGTAACCATCGAAGTAAAAAAGAAACCTACAGGATCAATTATAACGAGATACAGACAAGTAAATCCCTTATGAATTTCAAATGAATTGAAGGTCTTTCACAAAGAAATGTATCGTTCAAAAGGGAGGAGACTGCTCACTAATTCCGTATTTATGTAATATACGAATCGTAAACCAATAATTGAATTCACTTGGAACTTGAGCAAAGAGTAACTATTTAGTTTTAGACAGACAGAGCAAAAAAGCATTTTTTTGCACAATCATACATAATCACTTTCTATTTCGGTATAGTTACTTGAGCCGGATGAGAGGAAACTTTCATGTCCGATTCTGAGGGGGGGAAAAAAAGATTAGAATAACCTATCCAAATTTTTGTATTACTAGGCCCACAGCTAACAAGCCAACTTTATTGCGATTTCAGGGTTTTTTTCAATATGAGGATGAATCCTGGCCAGAAAGTATTTCTTATTATTTATCTTGGGATTTTGGGCTATTTCAAGAGCGAGAAATAGGCACTGGAGGAAAAGTTATCAGAGAACAATTAGCTGATCTAGATCTGCAAATTCTTATAGATCGTTCATATATAGAATGGAGGATAATAGATGAGGTATTATCTGTATTATTTGTGGAGCCACAGAATGAATTTAGTAATAAAGAAATATATGCTCAATTTAACGAGCAAAAAATTGAAAAACTTCGAAGAAGAAAGGATCTTTTGGTTAGACGGATGAGATTTGCTCAATATTTTATTCGAGCAAATGTAGAACCACAATGGATGGTTCTATGCCTATTACCAGTTCTTCCTCCCGACCTGAGGCCAATGTTTCAATTTAATGAAGGTGGAGTTATTACTTCGGATCTCAATGAACTTTATCTAACAGTTATCCGTCGAAATAATGTTCTTTCAGAATTAATAGAAAACACTAGTGCATTTCTAATGCCGGATTTATTCGTTGATCAAAAGAGATTAGTCCAACAAGCCGTAGATGCACTTCTTGATAACAGTACCGGCGCACAACCAGTGAGAGACAGTCACGATAGACCTTATAAATCGTTCTCAGATTTCATCCAAGGTAAAGAAGGAAGATTTCGTGAAAATTTACTTGGAAAACGGGTCGATTATTCAGGTCGTTCTGTTATTGTGGTAGGTCCCCTTCTCTCATTGTATCAATGTGGATTGCCCCGAGAAATCGCAATAGAACTTTTTCAAACATTTTTAATTCGTGAGCTGGTTGAACGACAGATTGCTCCCAATCTAAGAGCTGCTAAATATCTAATTCAAGATAGGAGAGCTATTATATGGAACGTACTTAAACAGATTATGCAAAGACATCCCATATTGTTAAATCGAGCACCCACCTTACACAGATTAGGAATACAAGCGTTTATACCTATTTTAATAGAAGAACGTGCCATTCGGTTACACCCATTGGTTTGTGCAGGATTTAATGCGGACTTTGACGGAGATCAGATGGCTGTACACGTACCTTTATCTATGGAAGCTCAAGTAGAAGCTCGCTTACTTATCTTCTCTAATCTCAATCTTATCTCTCCAGCTATAGGAGATCCTATTTGTGTACCGACTCAAGATATGCTTCTAGGACTTTATAGATCAACTCTTCAAAAATACCAAGGTATTTATGAAAATAGGTATCACCCAAATAACTCAAAAAAGAAGATCGTTTTGCCTTCGTTTTATAGCTATGATGATGCACTTAGAGCTTATCAACAAAAACAAATTGATTTAGACAGTCCTTTATGGCTCCGATGGGAGAGAGATATAGATACATCTATTATTAATTCACTAAACCCAGAAGTTCCTATCGAAGTTCAATATGAATCTTTAGGTACCTTCTACGAAATCTATGAACAGATTCGAATAAGAAAAGGTAGAGTGGGAGAAATACTTAATAAATACATTCGAACAACTGTTGGTCGTATTCGTTTTAATCGAGAAATAGAAGAAGCCATAAAAGGCTTGTGGACTTATGATATCCGACAAGAAATATCATTCTTCAGAATTTAATGTTATGAGTTTTATGATCCTTTCATTCATGCAGAGATAGAGATCAAGGGAGCCTTCCAGCTTAAACCCATTGCTGAATCCTGCTCAAAAAAATGGGGATATTTTCTTCTTATGTCTTATGGCACAACCTAGTTTCGTTAAAGTGCCCTTTCCCTTTGAAGTGCCCTTTTTTAATAAAGGGATGGATAAATTTGCTATGAAGTACCTTATTAGAAGATTCGTAAATCAATTTGGAATGACATATACATCACATATATTAGATCAACTGAAGATTTCAGGTTTCCAACAAGCTACTGATGCAGCTATTTCATTAGGAATTGATGATCTTTTAACAACACCATCTAAAGCGTGGCTTATTCAAGATGCGCAGCAACAAGGTTTTGCTTCGGAAAAACATCATGATTATGGAAATGTACATGCAGTGGAAAAATTACGTCAATTGATTGAGATATGGCATGCTACCAGTGAATATTTGAAACGAGAAATGAATCCGAATTTTAGGATGACTGATCCTCTTAATCCAGTACATATGATGTCCTTTTCAGGAGCTAGAGGAAGTATATCTCAGGTTCACCAATTAGTAGGTATGAGAGGATTAATGTCGGATCCTCAAGGACAAATTGTTGATCTACCTATTCAAGGGAATTTACGTGAAGGACTTTCTTTAACGGAATATATTATTTCATGTTATGGTGCTCGTAAAGGAGTTGTGGATACTTCTATACGAACAGCAGATGCTGGATACCTCACACGTAGACTTGTTGAAGTAGTACAACACCTCGTTGTACGTAAAGTAGATTGTGGTACTATCCAAGGTCTTTTTGTAAATCTCATTCAAGATCGAGAAACAATCCAAAATAAATTTGTTTTACAAACACTAATTGGTCGTGTATTAGCAGACGATGTATCTATAAACGGGAGATGTATTGCCACGCGCAATCAAGATATTGGGATTAAACTTGTAAATCAATTATATTATTTTCAAATACAACCAATATATATACGAACCCCTTTTACTTGCAAAAGTATATCTTGGATTTGTCAATTATGTTATGGTCGGAATACTACTCATAGTAACTTAATCGAATTAGGAGAAGCAGTCGGCATTATTGCCGGCCAATCAATTGGAGAACCAGGAACTCAACTAACATTAAGGACTTTTCATACTGGTGGGGTATTTACAGGTGATATTGCAGAACATCTACGAGCCCCGTTCACCGGAAAAATGGAATTCAATGAAAATTTGGTTCATCCTACACGTACCCGTCATGGGCATCCTGCTTATATATGTCATAATAGTTTAGACGTTACTATCGAGAATCCATATAAAGTACAAAACTTAACCATTCCAGCAGAAAGTTTGCTTTTCATTCAGAATAATCAACTCGTGGAATCGGAACAAGTTATTGCCGAGGTTCGTGCTAAAAGAGCTCCCTTCAAAGAAAAAGTTAGGAAACATATATATTCTGGCCTCACAGGAGAAATGCACCGGAGTATCTCTATCCCTATGGATAATTCTATGTCAAAGACAACCCATTTATGGGTATTATCGGGAGGTATATATGAATCCGTTGTAGTACCTTTTTATTCATTTTATAAAGATCAAGATCAAGTAGATATTCCAGAACTTCTTTTTGACAAACATAAATCACTTTTTAATTATTCAGTAGATCAAGTTAAACACGAATCATACAATGATAAAAGTCAATTATTTACTATTCGTTTATTACCTAATGAGAATAAAAAAGATGAATCTTTTATGATTCTTTCTCTTTCTGATTTTTTGCAAATCGTTCTATTTAATGATAGAAAATGTCTGAATACAGTCAAAAAGTCGGATCCAAATAGAAAAAGAAAAAAGAAAAATAATAGAAAAATAAAAATAATAGAATTGTCGGGTCTCCTGGGTCATTTACATAGTATTGCCAACCGTTTCTCATACTCTCATTTCATAACTTATAAAAAAACTTATAAAAAAGTGCTACTAAATAAACGTTCAATTTCTAACAATGACTCGAATACTTTCCAAGTAACTAAATGCTATTTTTTGGACGAAAAGAGGGGAATTTATAAATTTGATTCATGCAGGAATATTATTTCCAATTTCTTCAATTTTCATTTGTACTTCCCCCTATCCAATTTTTTTGAAAAGACATTTAACCTTGGACAATTTCTTTGTGAAAGTATATGGATATCCAAAGATAAACAACTCCAAGGATCTGGTCAAATTGTAGTTGTTCATGAGAAATCTTTAGTCATTAGATTAGCTAAACCCTATTTGGGTACTCGAGGAGCAACTCTTAATAGTCATTACGGAAAAATTCTTTACAAAGGAGATACATTGATAACTCTGTTATACGAAAGATTGAAATCCGATGATATAATTCAAGGTCTTCCTAAAGTTGAACAATTGTCAGAAGCCCGCTCGAATACTTCAATATCGAAAAATCGAAAAAGAAATTTTCAAAAATTGAAAAGACATCTGGCAATATTTTTTGGAAACTTTTGGGGATCATTCATCAGTGTTAGGATAACTATGGAGCATAGTCAGAATCACTTGGTCAATGAAATTCAAAGGATTTATCGATCCCAGGGGGTACAAATTTCTGATAAACATATAGAAATTATTGTGCGCCAAATTACATCGAAAGTTTTAGTTGTAGATGTGGACAGGTCGGAAAATAAAAATTTGGAAAATGGACTAGGTAATATTTTTTTGCCCGGAGAACTCGTTGGATTATCACGAGTACAAAGAATGGATCGTGCTCTAGAAAAAACGATAAACTATCGAACCATTTTATTGGGAATGACAAATGCATCTCTGAATACTCAAAGTTTTCTGTCAGAAGCGAGTTTTCAGGAAGCTGTTCGGGTCCTAGCTAAATCTGCTCTTCAAGGTCGTATTGATTGGTTGAAGGGCTTGAAGGAAAATGTTATTCTCGGGGAAATGATACCTGTCGGTACTGGATTCAACCGTTTTGGAAAACGGAACAAAATGGATCCGAGAACGAGGAACAAAAATCTATTTATCAATATGATAGATTTTTTCTTTGATCATGTATATAAAAAAATCTCTGTTTTATTTGTTAAAAAACAAATTTTAAAAAAAATGAAAAAAGAAAAAAGAAAAACGAGGAGTAAAAAGAAAAAAGAAAAACGAGGAGTAAAAAGAAAAAAGAAAAACGAGGAGTAAAAAGAAAAAAGTAATTTTTTATAAAAAAAGAAAAAAAAATGAATATTTTGTACCAAGTACGCTACGGCAAGCAATCTTTTCAATTTAAGTCATTCCATTGGAATGTAGATATTACAGTTCATAGTCAAAAATTCGTAGTAAAAAAAAAAAAAAAATGACGAAAAAAAATTGGAACATCAATTTGGAAGAGATGGTAAAAATAGGAGTTCATTTTGGTCATGAGACTAGAAAATGGAATCCTAAAATGGCACCTTACATTTTTCAAGAACGTAAAGGTAGTCATATTATAAATTTGATTTACACCGCTCGTTTTTTATCAGAAGCCTGTGATTTTGTGTTTGATGCAGCAAAGAGAGGAAAACAATTTATGATAGTTGGTACAAAATATCAAACAGCTGAAGCTACTAAATTAGCTGCTTTAGGAGCTCGATGTCATTATGTAAATAAAAAATGGCTCGCGGGTATGTTAACTAATTGGTTAACTACAGAAACAAGACTTGAAAAATTCAAAAATTTAACGAAAAAAAAAAATATGGGAGGATTTTATCGATTTACGAAGAAAGAAGCAGCAATACTCAACAGAGAATTGAACAAACTACAGGAAGATCTAGGTGGTATTAGATACATGGCAAAATTGCCCGATATTGTAATAATTCTCGATCAAAAAGGAGAATATACTGCTATTCGAGAATGTATAACTTTGGGTATTCCAACAATTTGCTTAGTTGATACAGATTGTGATCCAGATCTCGTGGATATCCCAATTCCAGCCAATGATGATGGTACAGGGCCAATCCGACTGATCCTAAATCAATTAATTTTAGCAATTCGCGCGGGTAGAGAACCGTAATTCTATAAAAAGTGAATAAAAAAAAAAAAAAAAAAAAGAGAGAGAAGCTAGAACTAAGTTGGCTACTATTCCCAAATCTTATACAATAGATTAAGATAAAATATTTTGATAGAAATAAAGAAATCTTCTTAATCAATCAAATAATCATTCCATTATTTTATTTCATAGTCTGACTGATCATAGTGAAATAATTGAGGAATTGGTCATTGAACCAAAATCATTTCTTTTTGAAGTTCATCTTTATATTATAAAGGGTAATATGGATATTGTACAATTTCCTATTAACACGCTAAATTATTTTTACGAAATATCCGGTGTGGAAGTAGGTCAGCATTTTTATTGGCAAATAGGGGGGTTTCAAGTTCATGCACAGGTACTTATAACTTCCTGGATTGTAATTGCTGTCTTATTAGGTTCAGCTACTCTAGCTGTTCGAGACCCACAAATAATTCCGACCGGAGCACAAAATTTTGTGGAATATGTTCTCGAATTTGTTCAAGACTTGGCTAAAACTCAGATTGGCGAAGAAGAATATGGTCCCTGGGTTCCCTTTATAGGGACTATGTTTCTATTTATCTTTGTTTCTAACTGGACAGGTGCTCTTTTTCCTTGGGGAATTATTCAATTACCCCATGGGGAATTAGCCGCACCTACAAATGATATTAATACTACAGTAGCTCTAGCTTTGCTCACATCAGTAGCATATTTTTATGCAGGTCTTACAAAGAAGGGTTTAGGCTATTTTGGTAAATATATTCAACCAACCCCAATACTTTTACCAATTAACATATTAGAAGATTTTACAAAACCTCTATCACTTAGTTTTCGACTTTTTGGAAATATATTAGCTGATGAATTGGTAGTTGCCGTTCTTGTTTCCTTAGTACCTTTAGTGGTACCTATACCTGTAATGTTCCTAGGATTATTTACAAGTGGTATTCAAGCTCTAATCTTTGCAACTCTAGCCGCAGCTTATATAGGCGAATCCATGGAGGGTCATCATTAATTCTAATTCAATTAATTTGACTCAGTCTTTTCTCACTTTTCAATTCATACATAATTTAGATATGTATGAGACGTGAAATGTTCTTTCCATTTTTATTCTCTCTTGTAATAATCATAAATGGAAATACTTAATCTCTAAGATCTTAGTATAAAGATTTAGGATCACCAATCCCGTCGATAAAATCGATAAATAACATAGATGATAGATAGAATAGATCATATTTGTAGATTCAGATCTACATAATAAAATGAATACGTTTACTAATCTAATGGGAGTTAGTTGAATAAACTATGTACCCCGGTGGGGAACAATGAATTTTTCGACCTCGAAGGGATACATACATTTTATGTACATAGTTTGTATTATGTCATACATACATATATATATATATATATAAATAGTATACTAAATGAAGAAAAATCTGCCTCTATTTCATAGAGAAAAAATATATAATATCAGGGTAGAGAATTTACCTATTTGGTAATATCATAATTTTTATTACCATTTCATTGGAGTTTAGTTGTTTCAAACAAATTGTTCTCTAGTTGAACGTGAACAATCAAATCAATAGAGAAAACTATCGTATTATCCACCATTTATCAACCTAAGAGGAGATTACCATGAATCCTTTGATTTCTGCTGCTTCTGTTATTGCTGCTGGATTATCCGTAGGCCTTGCTTCTATTGGACCTGGCATTGGTCAAGGCACTGCTGCGGGACAAGCTGTTGAAGGTATTGCGAGACAACCAGAGGCGGAGGGTAAAATACGAGGTACCTTACTGCTAAGTTTAGCTTTTATGGAAGCTTTAACTATTTATGGATTAGTTGTAGCTCTAGCACTTTTATTTGCTAATCCATTTGTTTGATCCCGGAGACCAAAATACGTATCCTTCGTGATTTTAAGTACCCCCCCCCTCTAGAAATTTTATTGTTCATCCAATAAAGGGAGGGGCTGACCAAAAATAATAAACTTATACTTCACTTGTTTCGGTCAGAAAAATGAAGTAGATAAATCGAGCAAAGTTTCTTTTTTTTTTCATAATTGTATCCTTATTCAGCGTTATATGGGACCTGGTATTTGAAGTAAGTACTTGAAATCTGCTTATCCGGAACTCGAATAATAGTAGAATCGAGTCAGAGAAAAAACTTTGTAAAAATATCCTTATCTATGAGGGGAGAGCGTATGAAAAATGTAACTGATTCTTTCATTTCTCTAATTTATTTACCCTCCGCTGAGGGTTTCGGGGTAAATACCAATATTTTAGAAACAAATATAATAAATCTCAGTGTGGTGCTTGGTGTACTGATCTATTTCGGAAAGGGAGTGTGTGCGAGTTGTATATTTGAATAATCTAGCTGGTCCAACCAACTGCACTTTGTAGATAGAAAAGTGCATGATCTCAACGAATTACTTCTAAAAGGGAAAAAAGAAATATGGAAGAACTATAGCATTTCGTAATTGATTGGGAAATTTTTTGACCAATCCCAACCAACAAGAGAAAATCTTTAGAATGGTTAAAGCTAAACTGCTTGAAGTCGAAGCACAACTGGGTACTCTTTCCACCGCTGTGCTAATATGAGATGGGTTCAAAGGCATAGTTGGAGATTGATCCGATATATAACATTCATATCAATGGAATTATTCAATCTATCTACTGAAAAATAGTCTTAATCTCCCAATTTTTTTGGTTTAAATGCGGAACCGACGACCTACACAAAAGAGAATTTATTCAAGAAAAAGTAAAGAGGAAATACGAATGAAAAGAAAAAAAAAGAAATAAAAAAGAACAACAACTTTGTTGATAATCCAAAATCCCTTTTGGCAAAAGAGCCCTTCGTAGATTTCGGTCTTTAATAGATTGATCTTATTTTTACATAATATGGAATATGAACGAAAAGGGTAGGCTCGGTAAAAAAAAGGATTTATAATGTTGTAAAACATAAAAAAAGCCGAGCGGGAGAGCCGAATGAATCGAAAGGTTCGTGTTCGGTTTGGGAAGAGATTAGAAATTCGTTCAACTTATGAATAGATAATCTACTTTCATTAAGTAATCTATTAGATAACCGTAAACAGAAAATATTGAGTACTATTCAGAATTCTGAAGAACTATGTAAAGAAGTTGCTAATCAGATTGAGCAAGCCCGGGGTCGCTTACGGGAAGTAGAAAAGCGATCGCGCGAAATTCGCGTAAATGGATACTCTCAAATGGAACAGGAAAAAGAGGATCTTATCCATGTTGCTCTAATTAATTTGAAACAATTAGAGAATTTAAAGAATGAGACCGTTCGCTTGGAACAACAAAGAGTAATTGAACAGATTCGACAACAAATTTTTCGCCAAGCTGTACAAAGAGCTCTAAGAATTCTGAATAATCGTTTGAATAGCGAGTTACATTTACGTACGATCGAGCATAATATAAACCTGCTAAAAAACATAACTGATTAACAATTATATATATATATATTTTATATTCTATATATAGTAGGTCTTATTTTTCAAAAGAGAATTAACAAGTAACTATGCGACCCGATGAAATCAGTAGTATGATACGTAAACAGATTGAACAATATAATAACGAGGTCAAAGTTGTTAATATTGGCACTGTACTTCAAGTAGGAGATGGCATTGCTCGTATTCATGGTCTTGATAAAGTAATGGCAGGGGAATTAGTAGAATTTGTAGACGGTACAGTAGGTATTGCCCTAAATCTAGAATCAGATAATGTTGGAGCTGTATTAATGGGTGATGGTTTGATGATACAAGAGGGCAGTTCCGTAAGAGCAACAGGAAAAATTGCTCAGATACCAGTAAGTGATGCTTTTTTGGGTCGAGTTGTAAATGCACTCGCTCGACCTATTGATGGTAAGGGTAAGATTTCATCTTCCGAATCTCGATTGATCGAATCTCCCGCCCCAGGTATTATTTCAAGACGTTCTGTATATGAACCTCTTCAAACAGGCCTTATTGCTATTGATTCTATGATCCCTATAGGACGCGGTCAGCGAGAATTGATTATTGGGGACAGACAGACCGGTAAGACAGCAGTAGCTACAGATACGATTATAAATCAAAAAAATCAGAATGTAATATGTGTTTATGTCGCTATCGGTCAAAAAGCTTCTTCCGTAGCTCAGGTAGTTAATACGTTCCAAGAACGCGGCGCAATGGAGTATACCATTGTGGTAGCGGAAACTGCGGATTCTCCTGCTACATTACAATATCTTGCTCCTTATACAGGAGCAGCTTTAGCCGAATACTTTATGTATAAAGAACAACATACATTAATCATTTATGATGATCTTTCGAAACAAGCACAAGCTTATCGCCAAATGTCTCTTCTATTAAGAAGACCCCCTGGCCGGGAAGCTTATCCAGGAGATGTTTTCTATTTACATTCTCGTTTATTGGGAAGAGCAGCTAAATTAAATTCTCAGTTAGGTGGAGGGAGTTTGACTGCTTTACCAATAGTTGAGACTCAAGCTGGAGATGTCTCAGCTTATATTCCCACTAACGTAATTTCCATTACCGACGGACAAATCTTCTTATCAGCTGATCTATTCAATGCAGGAATTCAACCTGCCATTAATGTTGGTCTTTCCGTATCTAGAGTAGGATCCGCAGCTCAGATGAAAGCTATGAAACAAGTAGCTGGAAAATTAAAATTAGAGTTAGCCCAACTTGCAGAGTTAGAAGCTTTTGCACAATTCGCTTCTGATCTTGATAAAGCTACGCAAGATCAATTGGCAAGAGGTCAACGATTACGCGAGTTGCTTAAACAATCTCAATCAGATCCTTTGACAGTGGAAGAACAAATAGCTATGATTTATACTGGAACGAATGGATATCTAGATGTATTAGAGATTGTACAAGTGAAGAAATTTATCCTTAAGTTGCGCGACTATTTAGTAAAAAATAAAACCCAGTTTGGAGAAATTATACGTTCTACTGGGACATTCACGGAACAAGCAGAAGATCTTCTAAAAGAAGCTATTGAAGAAAATACCAAACTTTTTCTTTTTCAAGAACAAAAATAAACGAAAAATAAAGAAATTTATCTATTTAATAGATTGTTTGGAACAGGATACAAGAGCTAAATAATGACTTTGCAACATTTACAAGCACAATGGATTATTACGTCCAATAGGATTTGAACCTATACCTAAGGTTTAGAAGACCTCTGTCCTATCCATTAGACGATGGACGCTTTATTTTCATTATTCCTTGTCCGATTTTTTCTACATCCACGACGAGATTCGGGAAAGAAAGAGAAAGAATAGATATGTAACATGGACATAGAAAATTCATGTGAATGAGGAAGTTGACATCAAAAAAATATTTTGAATAAGGAATATGAATGAGCGGGTAGCGGGAATCGAACCCGCATCGTTAGCTTGGAAGGCTAGGGGTTATAGTCGACGTTGATTAACGCCTCTAATTCAGAACCGAACATGAAAATTTCATTTCATTTGGCTCCTCCATGGCAGAGAAATAGAAAGGGAGTTCAATGAAAAACGATTATTCACATAAAATCTTTGCTCATAAAAAAAATGGAATTTTTTTTTTTTATGAGCAAAAATATCTTTTTGCTCTGCTCCATAACATCTATGTTAGTTTATTTGTAGTTTTTTCTTTCCTCTTTACTTCAGGTGAACAACCTTAAATATAGAAATACTTATTCACTTGATAGATGATCCCTATAGAAAGATAAGATTGAAAAATCTTAATATTGATATTGCAATAAATAATCTTTCTAATTACTTCGTTCCCTATTTCTATTGATTGCGATCCTAGAGGAAATCAAATTCCACCGAGCTTGAACAAAATCACGGTGACTCAAGTAAACCAAAGTCACTGTTATCTAGCTATTTGACTCCCACTTTTGCTGTTCTAGCAGTTGAACATTTAGTTACGATGAAAAAGAATCTTTTGATATCCATGGATCTTTGATTGATCCGATTAAATAGATCGGTCTAATCTTTGAAAACATTCTACATTCTGTTTCGCCATCTTGGATGAAATGAAAAATATGGTCCTTTTATCATTCCAGATCCAAATTACGAGAATGTGTACAATTCCTTTCCTGAACCGGGGTATTCATAGGAGAGGTTTGGAACCTATATAGAAATAGAGTTTTTTCTCAAAATATAGACAAGAGTTGAAATATCCCTCAACTCTGCGAATATAATGATAGAACGAATCACACTTTTACCACTAAACTATACCCGCCACAATTTCATTATATCATACAGATCAATCTTTTGTCCAATAGGGACAAAAGTAATTATTAGATTCTAATAAGAGTTTAATGCGAGTTCCTAAAAGAATATTTCCCTATTCCCGTAAATTCAATTCAATAGGAGATGGCTCGTTTAAATTCCCCCTTATAGTTTTTACTTTTGTAACAACAATTCTTAATCAATATACCCTATTACTTAGGGTAATCTTATAGTAATAGAGCTGTTATTATTATTAACACATTCCTTAGAATGATTCAAGTGATTTTGTGATAGTTTTTCTTTATCACAATAAAATTATGATCATTTTCATAATTTTGATCCACTCTTAGTCTTTGAAATCTCTTTTTTACCCTTCCATCCAATATGATCTATCCAGTTTCAATCTAGAACATCTCATCGAGATTATAGCCCTGAACAGCTGAAATTATTAAAATAAAAAAATAGAGATGCTTATCTATATAATAAAGTGATTGGAGAGGAAATAAAGAAATGATATCAGAGGGTCAAATTTTGATAGCCCTTTTTACTGCTTTTATAACAATTATTTTAGCTTTCAGATTAGGTAAAGCACTGTATTCATAATTTGGTCTCTTTCTTATTCTTATCTAGGAAAGAGAATGGCCTGGCCAGATACTGGCCGGGCTAGAGAAAGCGAAAAATAGTTTGGAACGGAATAAAGAAATACAATTTGATTCTCACAAATGTTGGTCTTTATTTAGTGAAATGCTATATTCATTTTATATCTCCCATCTAGGAGAGATGGCTGAGCGGACTAAAGCGGTGGATTGCTAATCCGTTGTACAGACTATCTGTACCGAGGGTTCGAATCCCTCTCTCTCCGTTCAGTCACTTGAGAGGGCTCCTCAAAACCTACTTTCTCTCCTCAAAAACTACTTTCTAATCTTTTTTCATCACTATTCTTTACGCCCAGGATTCCGTCCTGGATCGTTTGATAGGAATCCAAAAATAAAGAGAGAAACAAAAAATATAACTACTGTGTAAACGAACAGCTTAAGAGTAAGCATTATGTAATCTCCGGGGTTCTTATTAGAATTACAACGGAATAGATCATCAATTTTTATATCATATATTGGCACTTCAAGACCAAGCAATATTATTATCAATAGTATCATTTCGGTAAAAATTTTGAAAAGAGAAACAAAAACAGATTATTGAATCTGTTCTGTTTCTCTTTTCCTCTTTGCTTGGGATTGAACAGGATAAATACCCCAGGATTAATTAAACTATCCTAAACAAGTTGAAGATTTTCACAATTAACAAATTTATCTACCATCTTTTCAAACAAAAAGTAGAAATAAGTTCTATAAATTGTCTAAAATAGAAGAAAAATTGGAATACATACATAGCATAGACAAATTATCATCCTTACTCGTTCTTTAAATAAATAGCAAAGCTACTAATAAAAAAAAAACATCTTCTATGAAAGTGATCCAATATCAATAGTTATAATGTAACTATTGATATAATAAACGAATTTCTTTTTGTATCAAGTGAATACAAAAAGAAAAATGAATCAAAACTTTTTTTCAAATTTTCGTTATCGAAAACTTACGGCAGCTTGCCAAGCAAAGGCTAATAGAAAAAAGAACAGAGGGATAATTGGCATTACATTAACAATTGGATCGAAAATCGCATAAGCTTCGGGTAATTTGGCAAAAAAAAGATTATTCAAATGAAAAGTGGCATCGTCTAGACAAATATGGAGGTTGAAGATAACTGGCATTTTGATTCTCCGATGAATAAAAATGATGTAAAGACCCAATTTGGCCAATCAATCGAATTTCTTCGGCAAGATTAGACCTTTAGTCTTCGAGTTGGAAGGGATAATTTCTTCATATAATATTTTAACCATTCTGATAAAGAATAACCAATGAGTGTATATTCTTGTTTCTTTTTACGTTCCCCTATAGCTAATATATATCTGATTAACTTAAGAATCTATGCCCCTCCGGGTTTTCTATGCAGAATTGCATAGCACCAGAGAAGAATGAATCTGTAATGAATTACAATGAAACATTGCTTCAATTTCTATTAATTGATTAAAATCAAAATGAAAATAAAACAACACAATGGGGCGTGGCCAAGCGGTAAGGCAGCAGGTTTTGGTCCTGTTATTGCGAAGGTTCGAATCCTTCCGTCCCAGGCGTAACAGTATTATTGTATGAAAAAAAATTCTTTTTGATTTCTTTTCATAGACTATACTTATAGAACGGAAATATGATTTGAATAAGATCTATTAGAAAGGGATATTTTTGTGGTGTAGGATGAGAATACAGATAAGAACATTGCATAAAAAATCCAGAAAGAATATAATTTGCTAATACAAATTCAATAATTGATGGGATGCAATTATTATTTGTAGATTTCGTTATACAAGAAGGGGATATGGCGGAATCGGTAGACGCTACGGACTTAAAATTTTTGAGCCTTGGTATGGAAACTTACCAAGTGATAGCATCCAAATCCAGGGAACCCTGGGATATTTTGAATGGGCAATCCTGAACCAAATCCGATTTCTAGAGACAATAGTCTCCTTTCCGAGAAAGGGATAGGTGCAGAGACTCAACGGAAGCTATTCTAACGAATTCAACATAATTTGAATTGGATACAATACATTATTTACATAATGTCTTTTGTCTATTTTTTAACGCTTGAAAAAACGTTAACGATTAGAGCTTGAATTGTTCTAGGTTGTATTTTGAAAAGAATATGCCTAGCTTCAAATTGAAATTGAAGGGTTCACTAAGCTTTCCAATTAAGAGCTTCTCTAGAATAGAAAGAGAGTTGCGTTTACTTCCAAAAATGGAAGTAATAATTGGACGAGGATAAAGATAGAGTCCAATTCTACATGTCGATGTCAACAACAATGAAAATTGGAGTAGGAAGAAAATCCGTTGGTTTTATAGATCGTGAGGGTTCGAGTCCCTCTATCCCCAGGCTAATTTATCAAAGAGGTTTTTTTATTCATTAGGCTTGTTAATAAGAAGTCTGAATTGTATGATCAATTTGTGTCTGCTTCTGTACTGTATATATACATCTTTGTGTATATAACATATAATATATGTTTTTATTTGCATCGTTGCTTCTACTCTTTCAAATGCTGTCTTTTACCTTTTTGTTTTTAGTTGACAGGAGTTTGGTTACTATGCTAGTATGATGCACAGGGGAACAGCCGGGATAGCTCAGTTGGTAGAGCAGAGGACTGAAAATCCTTGTGTCACCAGTTCAAATCTGGTTCCTGGCATGTATACTTACTTATATACTATTTCATCATAGATAAGTTTTTAAATTAAAAAGGAGTACTAAACCTTATTCTAATATCTATAAGGTTTATAAGAATAATCAGTGATTCAATGTTATTGAGTCAATAGGGAGTTCGTCCAAGTTTTGAAAAAAAAAAATAATAATTGAAATAACTCGAACTAGAGAGCAATTTTATATATTTCATTCTAATAATATTGATATCTCGGGGCAAAACTAGGCCTATTAGATAGTTTCAAATTTCTCTTTACGATGAACTTTACGATGAATAGAAATATTGAGATAAAATAGCTTCTACCTTAGCATTATATAAAAATAGAACTAGATCGGGGTAAAGACCAATACCTATGATTGGTAGAAAGAGACAGATCAAAATAAAAAGTTCGCGTGGTCCCGAATCCTTAAAATAAGGATTCGGGACATTCAAAACCTTATATCCATAGAACATTCGACGTAACATAGATAACAAATAAATGGGAGTTAATATCATTCCAATTGCCGCTATTGCAGTAATAATAATCCGAAAGGTCGAAGAATACTTATGACTAGTAATTATTCCAAAAAATATCATAAATTCTGCTACAAAACCACTCATTCCTGGCAATGCAAGAGAAGCCATTGAAAAGCTACTGAACATAGTAAAGATTTTAGGTATTGAAATAGCGATTCCTCCCATTTCATCAAGGAAAAGAGTACGTATCCTATCATAAGTTGTTCCTACCAAGAAAAAAAGTGCAGCACCAATTAATCCATGAGAAATCATTTGCAAAATGGCTCCATTGAGACCTGTATATGCCATGGAACCAATTCCTATAATTACAAAACCCATATGAGATATTGATGAATAGGCTATCCTTCTTTTCAAATTGCGTTGACCCATAGAAGTTAGAGCTGCATATATAATTTGCACTGCTCCTATTATTATCAACCACGGTGAAAACAAAGAATGAGCATGAGGTAGCAATTCCATATTGATCCGGATCAACCCATATCCTCCCATTTTCAATAGAACTCCGGCCAAAAGCATACATGTGCTATAATGTGCTTCCCCATGAGTATCTGGTAACCAGGTATGTAAAGGGAAGATTGGCAATTTTATTGCATAAGCGATCAAAAACCCTAAATAGAATAGTATTTCCAGTGTGATGGGATAATCTTTATTAGATAAAAATTCAAAATCAAATGTTGGTCCGTGAGATCCATAGAGACCCATACTTAAAGCTCCCATTAAGATAAAAATGGAACCACCCGCAGTATACAAAAGAAATTTTGTGGCCGAATATAGACGTCTTTTTCCCCCCCACATGAATAAAAGTAGGTAAACAGGAATTAGTTCCAACTCCCACATGAGAAAGAAAAGTAGAATATCTCGAGAAGCAAATAATCCCAATTGGCCACTGTACATTGCCAACATCAAGAAATGCAATAATCGTGGATTTCGAGTAACTGGCCAAGCAGCTAAAGTAGCTAAAGTAGTTACAAATCCCGTTAATAAAATAAGTCCAATGGAAAATCCATCAATTCCCAGTTTCCAATGAAACTGGATGAGATTTATCCAGTTATAATCCTCTTCCAATTGGATTAATGGATTTTCAAAATGATAATGATAACGGAATATATAGGTAACTAAAAGGAGATCTAATAAGCAAATACCTAGAGTATACCATCGAATCATTTTATTTCCTTTATGGGGAAATAATGGGATTAATAACCCCGCAGATATGGGCAAAATAACAATTATTGTTAACCAAGGTAAATTACTCATAATGAAGAGAAAAGAGACTTTCGATATCAAAACCCATACTCGACCCAAAATGAAAAGCATGGGTTTTGATCAGTGAAAGAGGAAAAGGAGAATGATAAATATGTATGGGATGAATCTAACTATTTTTATTTTTTTATGAATCAGTAAGCTAGACCCATACTGCGAGTTGTTTCATGCCATAAATAAACACGTACACTTAAGAAATCCGTTGGACAAGCCGATTCACACCTCTTACAACCTACGCAGTCTTCTGTTCTTGGAGCAGAAGCAATTTGCTTAGCTTTACATCCTTCCCAAGGTATCATTTCTAATACATCTGTGGGACATGCTCGTACACACTGGGTACAGCCAATACATGTATCATAAATTTTTACTGAATGTGCCATTGGATCTAAGAACTCCATTAGTTATTATATAAAAAGTTTTTAATTAAATAAGATTTCTTAATATATGGCCGATGACGATATATTATGAATATCAAGCAAATCAATAATTGTATTATCAGTGATATAATGGATAGATTCAGATTCTATCTTTTTGTTTTGTAAAGGAGACAGATTTTTCTAACTTTTACCTCTCCAGATTTTACCGAATCTGGTCTAATCGTGTTAGGCAGATCATTTGGATAATGAGTTAAATATGAATTATGCTCTTAATTGATCGTAATACTTATAATAAATCTCTATAAAATAAAGAAATAAAGAGAAAAGATGTAGATCTATTTTTACAAAGACAGGCCTAGTATCTATTTGAATAGAAATAGGTATATAAATACCTTATATAGAGATCTTAATAGACTCTATTACCATTTTGACAAATTAAATTGGTCGATACGAGTTGATTTTCTGTTACGATATATTGCCAGAACAATAGCTAATCCAATAGCTGCTTCAGCAGCAGCAATAGCTATAACAAAAATCGAGAAGATATCTCCCTTTACTTGCCTACTATCAAAATAATCTGAGAATGTTACTAGATTTAAATTAACCGCATTCAGTATTAGCTCAAGACACATAAGTGCTTTAACCATGTTTCGACTTGTTACTAGTCCATAAATACCGATAGAGAATAAATAAGCACCTAAAATAAGTGCATGTTCGAGCATAATAGAGGAACTCCTCATACCTTAACCTCTTCAGATACAAACAAAAATTCTAATAAATTTCTAATTTTCCATTATCGAAAGAAAAAAATTATTCTTTCACGATCTATGAAGATAAAACAGCATATTTATGCTACTAATACGCATGAGAGCTTTCATTTTCAAACTGTTTCTTCTCGTCGAGCTATAGTAATAGCTCCTATAAGAGCAACTAGAAGAATTATAGAAATAAGTTCGAATGGAAGGAAAAAATCAGTGGATAAATGAGCCCCAATACGTTGAATATTGTTTGTTAAATCTCGTTCTAACATTTGATCTGATTTTTGAGTCAGAGATATTCCGAACCATGATATGTTCAAGATAATAGTAATTAATGAACAAAAAAGACTCGTACAAACTATTGAAGTGATGCTATCTCCGACGGTCCAGGGAGGGGAATAATTTTGATATTTCGGATTATTCATCAACATCACGGCAAATACAATCAAAATATTAACAGCTCCTATGTAGATCAGGATTTGTGCAACAGCTACGAAATCCGCGTTCAATATAATATAGAAAAGGGATATACAAATAAGAACTAGCCCCAATGAAAGAGCGGAATAAATTATATTAGTAAGTAATACTACTCCTATACCTCCTAATATAAGACTTAGCGTTAGAGGAGCCAAAATAATATAATATATCGATTCAGATCGATTCATTATGTGCACAATAAGTTTGAATATATATTATTTCCTCCCATTGACTAAATAAAAAGTTACCTCATTTACCTATATGCTATACTGGTACTTGAAATATTTCATTTGATATGGGCACTGATTCATTAATCTATAGGTCAATAATAGATTCCGATCAATCATACATGTGACATTATTAATGGAATGTCCATAGGATTGTTAAGTATTTTATTTATCAGATACTCTTTGATCGGAACTCAATCTGAATAATCGTAGAAGTGATTGAATCAGAAAATTTGTCCGTAGTTTCTTCAGACATAATAAGTTAATATGTTGAGCTCGAAATTGTTTGAATTGTTAAATCTTCAACAACCGATATTGGTAAACGTCCTAAAGCAATATGATCATAATTTAATTCATGACGATCATAGGTCGAAAGTTCATATTCTTCAGTCATCGCCAGACAATTTGTGGGACAATATTCGACACAATTCCCACAAAAGATACAAATTCCAAAATCAATACTATAATTTTCCAATCGTTTTTTACCAATATCTATTCCGACTTTCCAATCCACAACAGGTAGATTGATCGGGCATACACGGACGCATACTTCACAAGCAATACATTTATCAAATTCAAAGTGGATCCGTCCACGAAATCGTTCTGATGGGATCAATTTTTCATAGGGATATTGAATAGTAATAGGTAAACGATTCATATGATATAAGGTCACCATAAAACCTTGACCAATGTATCTCGCAGCCTGTATTGCTTGTTCACTATAATTCATAAACCCAGTCACCATGGAGAACATGTGTCAAATCTCCTTAAATAATCATTTCATAGAAATTTCTTTCTCTTCATAGATTTGATCTATCAAATTTGGATATATTGCAGAATTGAGAATATAGAACCTCTTCACGAAGAAGAAAAGAGAGTTAGTTACAATAAAATAAGTTGGAAAGAAGCTGTTAGTAATAGATTACCCAAAGCAATAGGTAAAAGAAATTTCCACCCAAGATCCAATAATTGGTCCATTCTTATCCTAGGCAAGGTCCATCTTGCCGTGATAGAAATAAATAAGAACAGATAAGCTTTAGCTAATATAATAAGGATCCCGATCGTTATATTAACCACCCCGCTAATTCCAGAAATAGAATCCCATTCAAAATGTTCCAGAATGGGTATGAATGGGATTGATAAGTTCCATCCGCCCAAATAAAGAACTGTTACAAAGAATGAAGAAGCTAATAGATTTAGGTAAGAAGCAACGTAAAATAAACCAAATTTGATACCCGAATATTCAGTTTGATAACCCGCTACCAATTCTTCTTCCGCTTCTGGTAAATCAAACGGCAATCTCTCACATTCTGCTAGAGATGAGATGAAAAAAGCTAGAAACCCTATAGGTTGGCGCCACAAATTCCATCCGAAAAAACCATATCTGCACTGTGCTTCAACTATATCAATTGTACTTGAACTGTTGGATAATTATAGTCGACAGAAACATCACTGTTTCTCATCTCTATTCCAAAACCGTACGTGAAACTTTCACTTCATACGGCTTCTCAATGGTCATTAAGAAATAAACACAATAAAAAAACACCAGAATATTCATTCATAAATCAGAAATTGAACCAATGAGATTCCGTCTGCTACAAATAATAGGAGCTTTTGAACCCATCTCAACCTTCACTATTTTTTTGTGGGAGAAAGAAAACTGTGTAAAGGATTACTTCGTTCTGGATAGCCATTCTTTTTTAAGTAGATAGAAACATATTCTAGATCGGGGTTCTGGGGAAGTACTACTTAATCATCCCTACCAATGTCAAGTCCTTATTGTTATCCCATTTCTATGGAAACATCTCTCGTCTAGATATCAGTTTCCTTTTTTTTTTTCACTAATCTTTTTATATCTTGGTGTTTCTCACCATCTACCTTTGCTTCATTTTTGGTATATATGATAGTAACTTCATACTTTTTTCCTTTGCCTCCCCGCTGTTGGGCCCCAATGACTAATATATGAACTGGGGTACACAGTTTTCACTTATTGTGCATGCTCTCACTCTTGTACATGGGGGATGGGACTCAATCATCTTACTGCAAGATTTTGAAACTGTTTGATCTCACCCATATGACTATCTAGTTTTTTGATCGGAATGAAGGATCAATATTCATCCCATTCACTTCTGTTTTTCCCTCTTTTTAGTATTTTCTATTTTAGTAGAAATAAAAAGAGGGGAAAAGAAATCTCATATTCCAACGAATCGCACGTAGAGATATAGATAACACACATAAAGCTAAAGGAATTTCGTAACTAATAGCTTGAGCAGCAGCTCGGAGACCACCTGAAAAAGAATATTTATTATTTGATCCATATCCTGCTATAAGAAGTCCAAGGGGAGTAATACTTGAAATGGCAATCCAAAAAAAAACGCCTATACTAAGATCAATTAAAACAATGTGGCGACCAAAAGGAATTACTAAATACCCTAAAAAAATAGGTATGACCGCTACCGCTGGTCCAATACTAAATAACCAAATATTCCCCCTAGATGGAAGAATATCCTCTTTTAGCAGTAGTTTGATTCCATCCGTCAAAGCTTGAATAATTCCCAAAGGACCGGCGTATTGAGGTCCAATACGTTGTTGTATTCCCGCGGATATTTTTCTTTCGAGCCATACAATAACTAATAATCCTATCGTAATTCCCAATAGAAGGGTAATTATGTCAATTAGAATCCATATAAGACTAGAGATTTCTTTTGGAAATCCCAATCGAGAAAATAAATTGATAGCTTGTTCTTTGAGATCTCCTGTATTAATCACCATTTTAACGATCAACCTCTCCCATAATGATATCTATACTACCTAAAATCGTCATGATATCGGCTAATTTCATCCTTTTAACCAGTTGAGGAGGAATTTGCAAATTAATAAAACCAGGTGGTCGGATTTTCCATCTCCAGGGAAAAATATTATCATCTCCTATTAAAAAAATTCCTAATTCCCCTTTGGGAGCTTCTACTCTCACGTAATGTTCTTGTTTTGATAATTCAAAAGTAGGGGAAGGTTTTTTACTAATAAATCGAGATTCAAAATCGTTCCATTCCGAATCTTTTCCCTTATTTAAACGTCGGACCTCTAAATTCTCATAGGGACCTCCCGGAATTACTTCTAGGGCCTGTCTAATTATTTTTATAGATTCTTTCATTTCTCCGATTCGAAGCAAATAACGAGCTAACGAATCTCCTTCTTTTTGCCATTGGATTTCCCAATCCAATTCATCGTAACATTCGTAATGATCCACTTTACGAAGATCCCATTGGATTCCGGAAGCTCGTAGCATGGGTCCTGATAAACTCCAATCTATTGCTTCTTCTCTACTAATAGTGCCTACTCCCTCAACTCGTTTCAAAAAGATAGGATTGCGCGTAATAAGCCTTTCATATTCTTTCACTTTTGGCAAGAAATAATAGCAAAAATCTAAACATTTATCTATCCACCCATAGGGTAAATCTACAGCTACTCCTCCAATACGGAAATAATTATGCATCATTCGCATGCCCGTGGCAGCTTCAAATAAATCATATATCATTTCCCTCTCTCTTAAAATATAAAAGAAAGGAGTCTGCGCACCAATATCAGCCATGAAAGGTCCAAGCCATAATAAATGAGAAGCTATACGACTTAACTCTAGCATAATAACTCTGATATAGCTAGCCCTTTTAGGTACTTGAATATTTTCCAATTTTTCTGGCCCATTAACCGTTATTGCCTCTGTGAACATAGTAGCTAAATAATCCCATCGTGTTACATAGGGGAGATATTGAACAATTGTTCGGTTCTCAGCAATTTTTTCCATCCCTCTATGTAAATAACCTAATATAGGTTCACAATCAATAACATCTTCACCATCTAGAGTCACAATAAGTCGAAGAACACCATGCATTGATGGATGATGAGGACCCATACTTACCATCATGGGGTCCTTTTCCGTAGCAACCATAATCATAACTTTTCCCCGATTTTTTTAGAAATCAATGAGAACAAAAGAAAGAATGACTCATTAGGATCCGGAATTTAATAAATCATAATTGGATCTGAAAATTTTGTTCAAAATTAACGCGGCCCACGAAAATCTAATTGACCGATTAAATTTTTGTAACGAAGTTTATCTTTCTTGAACAGATAAATTAGAAGTCGTTTACGTTTACCCACAATTTTCCATAAACCTCTTTGGGACGAGTAGTCTCTTCCGTGCAGGTCCAAATGCTCAGTAAGTCTTTTAATTCGATTGGTTAAATAACATACTTGAGATTCAACAGATCCTCTTTGTTCTCTAGGAATCAAAGAGGGGCGAACGGACAAATTTTTGATCATAAAAAAATATTCCGAAGTTCAATATGATTTATTTAATTTATAGTAAGAAAAAAGAATGAGATCCATTTCTTTTTCTTCATGGTCTATATATTACCTACGTTTTGATCGAGTTTCTCTTCGGCATAGATAGAGAAAATGCAACTTTCATAGAATAAAGCTACCAGCAACATTTAATTTAATGCCGGAGTTGATCCGGGATTATGATTATTAAAAAGAATGATCCACTTTTTTTCCTTTTCCATTGGGAAAGGAAAAAAAAGGGATGACGGAATGATTAATAAATTCCCCATCTTTAAAATTCGTCAGAGAGAACGGCTGTAGTGGAACTAATTTAGAACCGTGTCCCTTCTGTCCGACCATCCTTCCAAGTCTTTCTACCTCCAAGAGATAAAAAGATTCCCGTTGTTCTTCTCTAGGGTCTTAGAGGGTGTACTATATTTGCTGATATTATACATCCTCTAATTTATGGATGTATATTTCAAAAGGGAAGATGATCTTCAAGGGATATTAGGGCTTATCCTCCTGTTCTATGAAAGAAGAAGAAAAACCCTTAGGGGTTAAGCTCCTCCATACAGAGCCGTCATATGAACAACGCTGAAGCCTATAGCCCCTCTTCATAGAAGTAAGAGCTTTTACTGCGGCCCGATATGCTTTTCTTTCCCAAACATTGTGACGATTTTTTTTTTTTCGATTTAGAAGTACGCTTCTTTGGAACTGCCATAATGAATAATGGTTTGAATTCATTTATTTAGTTCGATGTGAAGGACATCTGAAGAACAGAAACTTTAATTCAACTCCCCCAATTATTTCAAATTGAAATAAATAATGACTCACCTTCTTTTGCTGAATCCGTTCCCACCCATTGTGTCGAAATGAGTAAAATATATTCTAGATTGTTCAATGTATTTGCGCCTTGTTGTTCTTCTAAAACACATCTTATAAATGATCATTTCATATTGAAAATAATTTTAGTTATAAAAAATCTAATATTAGTTTCCTAACTCTTGCATTTTGTAAGCGGAGATATCCTGCATTAGTAATAGGAGATCCACGATACAAATTAATACTACTTTCAATTCTTACATACGTATATACTCATGAATTTTGAGTGAATGGAAAGCTACTATGTCATTTTAACAGATTCAATCATTTCTTATCTTAGGAATTCTAATTGGTTTAATTCTCTATTAAGCTCCATTCTAAATACTACTATTCATCTACAATAGAAAATTTCATAAAAGAAAAATGTGTGTGTGTAATAGCTCAGTACCTAGACTGAAAACTAGGAACTAGAGTTCCTTCTTGCTCATCTGACAAATATTTTATTAGTATTAGTATTGATCGGTTCAAATCTGGTATTTGCATAAAAAAGATGAAAAAAGGTAACAATAAATATGAAATCGATAGGATTCCATCTCATATTCTATCGTTCTTCTTGATTCATGATCTGTTGTTTCTATTTTATTCTCTTCAGGATCTAGTGAATTGGAAACCAAGAATGTAGAATAGAAAAATATTTTGAATAATTATTTCATCTTCCTATGGAATTTCTATATAAATATGCTCGGATCGTGCCTTTCCTTCCGTTTTCAGCTTCTGTACCAATCGGATTAGGGTCCTTATTTTTTCCAGGAGCAACTAAGAGTGTTCGCCGTACATGGGCTCTTATTAGCATTTTTCTGTTAAGCGTAGCTATGTTTCTTTCTTTCAATTTGTTCTTGCAACAGATTACCGGCGGTCCCATCTATCGATATTTCTGGTCCTGGGTTATCAATAATCAATTTTCATTAGAGTTGGGCTATTTGATTGATCCACTTACTTCCATTATGTTAGTTTTAGTTACAACAGTTGGAACCATGGTTATGATCTACAGTGATAATTATATGTCTCATGATAAAACATATGTGAGGTTTTTTGCTTATCTTAATTTTTTCAATGCTTCTATGCTAGGGCTAGTTATTAGCCCTAATTTATTACAAATATATCTTTTTTGGGAATTAGTAGGAATGTGTTCCTATTTATTGATAGGTTTCTGGTTTACGCGACCCAGTGCGGCTAATGCTTGTCAAAAAGCATTTATAACCAACCGTGCGGGGGATTTTGGACTCTTATTAGGAATCCTAGGTTTTTATTGGGTAACAGGTAGTTTTGAATTTCAATATTTGTCTGAAAAATTAAACGAATTGATTGCCGTTGATGGGGTTGGTTCGTTTTTTGTTACTTCGTGTGCTTTTATGTTATTTTTAGGTCCAGTAGCCAAATCTGCACAATTCCCACTTCATGTATGGTTACCTGATGCTATGGAAGGGCCCACTCCTATTTCAGCTCTTATACATGCCGCTACTATGGTAGCAGCAGGAATTTTTCTTGTAGCTCGATTGTTTCCTCTTTTTAAAGCTCTACCTTTAATAATGTATCTTATCTCTTGGATAGGTGGAATAACAGCTCTATTGGGAGCTACTATGGCTCTGGCTCAAAAAGATCTTAAAAGAGGTTTGGCTTATTCTACTATGTCTCAATTAGGTTACATGATGTTAGCTCTAGGGATAGATTCCTATCCAATCGCTCTGTTCCATTTGATTACACATGCTTATTCAAAGGCATTATTGTTCCTAGGATCTGGATCAGTGATCCATTCCATGGAACCGATTGTTGGATATTGCCCCGGTAAAAGTCAGAATATGGCTCTTATGGGTGGTTTGAGGAAATATATGCCAATTACAGGAATGACTTTTCTTTTAGGGACACTTTCTCTTTCTGGTATTCCACCTTTTGCTTGTTTTTGGTCTAAAGACCAAATTCTTAGTGATAGTAAGTCATATTCCCCCATTTTTTGGGGGATAACTTGGTTCACAGCAGGATTAACTGCCTTTTACATGTTTCGTATGTATTTACTTACTTTTGAAGGAGACTTCCGCGTAAATTTAGTTAATTCCTATAACAACCATATTACATTATATTCGACTTCTATGTGGGGAGAGGAAGAATCCAGGATATTAAGTAGAACGAGAGCGGATTCTATGTCAAATCAAATTATAGGAAGGAATAATCCCTTTTCCAAAGAAGCATTTCAAATTTCGAATAAGATGGAAGGATTGTACAAAAAGAACAGAGGTTTGGTTGTAACTTATCCTTTCTTCCATAAGGGATCTTTTGCATATCCGAAAGAATCGGGCAACGCAATGTTATTTCCTTTAGTTGTATTGGGAATATTTACTCTGTTTGTTGGATTGATAGGAGTTCCTTTTTTTCGAAGCGGAATGAGTTATGACATATTATCTCAATGGTTTACTTCATCGATGACCAAGAAACATCCGGAGAATTGGGCCGAATTTTTCATAGACGCAATCCCCTCAGTTGGTATAGCATTTCTCGGTATATTAATGGCCTATATTCTATACAGACCTATTTACTTCTTATCACAGGATGTATATCCTAAAACAAATCCTCATACGAAAATTATTATGGACCAATCGATTAATATTCTATATAATTGGTCTTATTATCGAGCTTATATAGACATATATTATGACATAATCTTGATTAAAGGTATACGAGGATTAGCTGAAACAAGTCATTCATTTGATCAATGGGCAATTGATGGAATCCCAAATGGAGTAGGTTTTTTAGGCCTTTTTGTAGGAGAGGGAATGAGATGCTTAGGAGGGGGCCGTATATCTTCGTATATATTTTTGTCTTTATTTTGTATATTAATATCTATATTAATATATTATTATTCATTTTCATAATGAAGATTTTCACTCTATCCATAGAAAATTAGAATGTATTCTGTATTCTAAATTGATTGTGCTCTTTATCAGCATTTTCAAATCTGATGTATCCTTTTTTTTTGCATTTCGTTTCCTGGATTTATTATTTAAGAAAGATAATATGATTTGTTAGTTAATATGATTCATTCTTTTTATTTTCATCAACTCGTTTACATGGAACAGATATAGAGATATAAAAATGAAAGATGATGAAAAAACTTATTGAAATACTTGCTTAGCTTAAAAAGCAAAGACAAATAGGGGAGTGATTGATTCGACGAGGGTACGATCGCTGATATGAGATCCATTCTCATACTTTACCACTTTCCAATACTTCATTTACCAAAATCCCCGAGCAGATCGAATAAGATTTCGCATATTCCTATCAACTAACCCAAGATTAAAAGGCTGTATAGCCTGCATAAGGTAGAAAGATGAAAGGGCCAAGGACCTTCTCCTGCTTGATCGAAAGCAATTCTATTCACGAATTGCAGTTCCAAGCGCTATCATGTCCGCTCTGTTTCACTCAATGAAGTGAGAAAGGGCTAGTTTATTATCCTGCTAGCTTTATGGTAAGCAGTAGGACGGGGATAGAGAGGTCTTTGTTGCACTTTTGGCAAAGTGCAACATACTTAGCGCACTGGCTGCAGCACCGTATCGATCTATCAATATGCATCTCGGATGGGGGGGAGGCAGTGAATAAGATTGTGGTGGTGGTGATTGACCGCCACCTCCCCTTGGGCCCGGAGGCTTTCCGAAGAAACAAAGGAGGGGTTGCTATCTCAGGAACAACAGCGATTAAAACCTTGAAGAAAAAGGCTCTCCTC